CTTTTTTTTTTTTTTTTTTTTTTTTCGTTTTTCGATTTTTTATCCTTTTTCGCATGTCCCTGGAAAATGGAAGTAGGTGCAAATTCTCCTAATTTGTGGTTTATCATACCATTTGTTATAAAAATGGGTAAATGTACCTTTCCATTATGAACAGCAATGGTATGACCAATCATTGCGGGTACAATGGCAGATCTACGGGACCAGGTTACTATTATCTTCTTCTCTTTAATCATGTTTAGATTATCGATTTTACTTAACAAATCATTAGATACAAAAGTATTTTTTCTTAGTGAACGTGCCATGGTTAATTAATTACCTTTCTTTTTATTGATAGAAAATAAAAATGGATTTACAACTATTCCTATTTACGTCGACGAAGAATTGAAACATCGCTATATTTATTTCTCTTCCGACTTTTTCTTCCAAGTGCGCTATAGCCCCAAGGAGTCAGGGGTTTTTTTCTGCCAATTGGAGCTCGTCCTTCACCACCCCCATGAGGATGATCTACAGCATTCATAACTATTCCTCTTACTTCAGGACGTTTACCCAGCCAACGTTTTGACCCAGCTTTACTTAAAGTTCGATTTTTCCATTTAACGTTGCCTACTTGTCCAATTGTTGCTGAGCAGTTCTCAGATATTAAACGAACCTCTCCAGATGGCAATCTTAATGTGCTCAATCGGCCTTCTTTTGCGATCAATTCTGCCACAGCACCCGCTGCTCTAGCTAATTGTCCGCCTTTTCCGACTTGTACTTCGACATTATGTATAGTCGTGCCTAAAGGTATATTGGTTGAAGTAGATCTTTAATTCGTAAAAATCCCTTCCCAAACTGTACAAGCCTCTCTCAGGGCATACAGCTTTCTGGATGTGAATAGAATATGATTATTATTAATCTATTTGTATATAGAGACTTAAGATGAAGTGCATACTTTCAATTCCTTATGTCCTTATTCTGTACATCCTAGGTTTCTTTATTCCATCATCTGGCTTATGTTATTTTTTCATGTAGCATTCAGAATGAATGACTTTATTAAATTACGTTAATGCTTTCGCATCTTCCGGATAACGTAGGAGGCATTTTAAATATCAATTTTTTTGATAAAAAAACTATTTCTCACTGTTCAGCTTCGAATCTGCCTTTGACCATCAAATCAAATGTGAGTTACTTGTTTTTCTCTTCAGAACAAGGGTTCCTTTACCTTAGTTGTTTCTGCTTCAGACAATTAAGTCTTCTCCATATTATCATATCTCTGGAGTCAATAATTAATTCAGAAACTATTGAACTCAATCACCCGCTGTTCTTTATCCTCAGTTTCCCTTTGGGATTGATCCCATCAAAGTATTTTAGTTGGATCAGTGATAGATTTTAAGGTTTTGCTGTAAACCCAATCGGTTATTTCCGATTACGTACAATTAATAATTCAAACCGCACTCAAAGGTAGGGCATTTCCCATTGATATGGGGGCTCTTGCACCGGAAATAATAGTATCTCCAATCATAATCCCTCTCGGATGCAAAATATATGTCTTTTTACCATTTCTATAGTGCACAAGACAGATATATGCACTTCTATTAGGGTCACTCTCTATTGTTACAATTTTTCCCAGTATGTTTTTTTCACTCCGTCGAAAATCAATTTGACGATACAGACGCTTGTGACCTCCTCCTCTATGACGTATGGTAATAATTCCACTGTTATTACGACCTTTCCCACAACGATGCCAGCCAGAAGTCAATTTCTTTTGTGGATGAGATTGGACTTTTTCATCAAAACTTGATAGAGATTTATCACGTGTGCCCGGAATCAAAGTCCTGTACGAACGGGTGTTCATGTTTGACAATTCCAATAAGTTTCATTTTGAAGGAAAAAGTGGAATAGAATCACCTGGTTTTAGTGTAATAATAATACGTTTATAATGCATTCTATGTTTCATTATTTGTTTTCTATTTCCTCTTTTTTCTTTCTTTTGCGGAGGTCGATAACTATTGACTCCTATTACTTTAACATTGAAGAAAAGTTCAATCCAATTTTTGATCTTTGTTTTATTTGATCCCGAATCGACATTTAAAATATATTGATTTTTCTCAAATAGATTAACACTTTTCTCTGTAAGTACGAAATCTAGGCATTGAACTTCATACATAAATATTTCTCCTTTGCTATCATTTACAAATAAAATACAAATGCCTATATCCACCTTTATTATAGTTCAATAAATAGAATTAAACTATAGTTATATATGATACTCTAGTTGCATAGAAAATTCTGTTTTTAAGATATTGTAATCGACTTCTATTGAAAAGAAAAAACAAAATCGATAAACATTATCTAAAAATGGTAACATATTTTTTTTCTCTCAAATTATTATTTGTCTTCTTCCTTATTAAATAAAATCATCCATCATTGTAGAATCCAATTCCTCTAATGGATTCCTTACTAGCTGTAAGTAAAGAATGTTTGTTATTAGCTTTTGTATAACAAGGCTTAGTGGTTTGAATTTAAATGAGTTATTTCGGTACCTTATATCATCTGGAGCAGTTTATAGTCCTTAAGCAGATAGTATAATTCTACCTCTATTCTTATTAAGTAATTAATATCCTCTATCAGAGAGGAAAGGTTATATTTCAATGATCTCCAGGTCATTATTAATATGAATAAATATTGTTCGATTTACATGTTTGTTTTTTTTTTTTTTAATATACTTGATCTGGACCTGAAGGAAGGCTAAAACATTAGCCTTCCTTATATTCAATTCAATCCATCCCAACCTGAAATTCAATTCATTACTCACCTAAGGGAAATTTTTTTCTACCTGACCTGCCTAAAATATCAGCTCTCGTTATATTCTAATTCAACCCATCGCAACCTGAAATTCAATTCATTACTCACCTAAGGGAAAATTTTTCTGACGACAAGGTAAACCACTAAAAAGACCATAAATCTACCCACTTCTCATTACCTCCTTTTGCCTCATTATTAATAAATTATATTATATTGACTTTTGTCAATTAAAAAAAGAAAAAAATACAAAAAGAGATAAAAAGAAGCAAGCTCTTAGCTGGTCATCTTATCTTATACGTAGGATATAGTTATATTATAACTACAATTATACGAAATGTCAACAAAATATGGCAAATTCATAATTAGACCATTTTTTTTTAATTCCTATTTAAGTTTCAAATTCAAAAATGATTCTGACCTTTCAATCACTCAACATGTATAATTCAATTATTTCGCTCAGAACATTTTTTAAAAGAGCTCGTGGAACCATGCTATCAAACATTCCAAAATCAAATAAAGAATCAGATATTTGATCTTCATCATCTACTATCTGATTTAATGTCTGTTCAATAACTCTTTTACCCGCAAATGCAATGTATGCATTTGGCTCGACAATCGTGACATTAGCTAACATACCAAAGCTAGCAGTGACTCCACCAGTTGTCGGAGATGTAAGAACTGAAATATATGGCAATTTTTTTTCCTTTTGATGTGTATGCAACACAGCAGCTATCTTATTCATTTGCATTAAGCTAAAACTTCCTTCTTGCATACGAGCTCCGCCAGACGCACACACGAGAATTAATGGAAGAAGATGCTCAGTAGCATACTGTATTAAACGGGTTATTTTCTCACCCACTACCGATCCCATACTGCCTCCCATGAACTGAAAATCCATAACTCCGAGTGCGACAGGAAGACCATTTATTTGACCTATGCCTGTTTGAATAGCGTCGGGTAAACCTGTTTCTTTTTGATAGGAAGTGTTATAATCGTCATAACATTGTTCTTCTGTTTCTATAAATTCGTCCTTTCCTAGATTAAGTGTACTCTTAATTAGTTTTACACCAGCGTCGACATACTCTTTTTCTTCTTTAGTTAAAGAAGCATAAGTTAAAGGATATTCTTCTTCAATATCCTCAGTATCTTCAATATCCTCAGTATCTTCAATATCCTCAGTATCTTCAATATCTTCTATATAAGTTTTTTCGTTTTTCTTACAAAATTTTTCTTTGCTATCTAGTGCTAATGTAGAAAAATTTTTCATTATCTCTAGTAGATATAGAAATAATATATCAATCTCAGTATCTTCAGTACACAACAATAAATTATTGTCACAATCTTTTTCGTTTTTCTTGTAATGGAGGTATAGATTTTCTATTTGTCGATATAGTGGATCATCATGTATGAGATCATCATGTATGATATGATCAATGCTATTATCACACTCATAGCGATCTTGTTTTTTAACGTATTCTACTAGAATATCGGAACCGAACCGATAGAATTCTTCTCCTTTAAGTAAACCACAACAACGAAATTTAAACCAATATTTAAATTTTTTCAAAACCAGATATCTTTCCATCAAACATATCGCCGTATGTTTTCGCAACCATAAAAAGTAATTTGTCTCTGGATTATTTCCTGGATAAAAAGGAAATAGTTTTTTTATTTTCCTTGCTTTTCTTTTTTCTTCCGGAAAATCAAGTTCTATTTTCACTAAGTTTACCGCCGCTACTTTCAAGAACTTATCTTGTGATAGTAATTGTTCTTTTAAATTGGCTAATTGTTTAATTAATTTAATTAGGAAGGTCAAATTTATGAAAATTTTCAATTCAAGCAAATCCATTAAAGATTGTACAGGTTGAATAGAATTTTCTAGTATAGCCAAAAAAGTATTTATACTTTGATCAGTTTGATCGAATGCTGCATCTATAAAATCGTGCACAACATCTATTGACAATAGAGATATAAGTTCATCATTTTCAAATGATGTATCTATATTTAAAATACGCATGAACCATATAAGTTGTTCATCATCTTTCAAATCTTTATCATCTAAAATAGATGAAAAAATAGATAAAAGCGCAAATCGCTGTAATTCATCTGTTATTTTTTTATGTATTTCAAAAAGGACAAATTGAACTGTTTTCAAACCTGTATCAATAATATTTTGTATTATTTTTATAGTTTCCTTTTTTTCTAAACTCAGATATTTTATGAATTTCTTTTCTAATACAACCTTAACGATATTAACAAGAGTAATATTGTATCCTACTAATGTTTTCAACTCATTTTTTTCTTCGTGAAAAAATTCAAAGTAAAAATATTTGTCATAAATTATTTTGTACAATAAAGTTGAGACCCTTTGAACCATTTTGATGTCAAACGTCGTATGCTGTTTTTCTAAAACATTTGTACTAGAAAAATGAATGTCCATAGGACACCAAGTGCCATTATCAATTAATAATTCAATTCGCTCTGAACTAGTCATCTGTAGCGTTGCCCCGCATTCCTCACAAACACCTTTTTGTTCTAAAAAAAATTTTTTATATATAACGGTCTCACAATTCTCGCACAAAAACCACAAATGTTTAAAACGTTCCGAATTCAATCTGTTTTCTACAGGTTTTGTTTCGTCGATATGTTCAGAATCTTTGTTTTCTTCACACATTTTCTCAGAATCTTTGTCTTCTTCACACATTTTCTCAGAATCTTTGTCTTCTTCACACATTTTCTCAGAATCTTTGTTTTCTTCACACATTTTCTCATATTTTTTCTATTCTATATTGTTACATGTACAACTTAACTTTTAATAGACACAAATAAAAACAATCATACTTTAGCTCAGTTTGGGTGCGAGCTAGAATAGATTGCAGGCCCTTGCCCCCCCGGGCCTGGATCTATTGATCCACCGACCCCATCGAGTAATCTAGAATATTAGATATTAGACAAATACCTTTCCTCTAGCCGAATTATTCTATTCCCATCCATTCGGTATTCGGCTCAATCTTAAAAGAAAAGATTGGGCCGAGTTCGCTTCGATTAAGGGACCAAACAGGCGAAAGTCACTCGATTATAAGCGATCAATCGTATCAAATTCAAATTTGATTTCCTTCCATACTTCACAAGCGGCAGCTAGTTCAGGACTCCATTTAGTAGCTTCGCGGATCACTTGATTACCTTCACGCGCAAGATCACGTCCTTCATTACGAGCTTGTACACAAGCTTCTAAAGCGACCCGATTAGCCACTGCACCAGGTGCATTTCCCCAAGGGTGCCCCAAAGTCCCTCCACCAAACTGTAATACGGAATCATCTCCAAAGATCTCGGTCAGAGCAGGCATATGCCAAACGTGAATACCTCCTGAAGCTACAGGCAGAACACCCGGCATAGAGACCCAATCTTGAGTGAAATAAATACCACGACTTCGGTCTTTTTCAATAAAATCATCACGCAATAGATCCACAAAACCCAAAGTGACTTCTCGTTCTCCTTCAAGTTTACCTACTACAGTACCAGCATGAATATGATCTCCACCAGACATACGTAGTGCTTTAGCCAGTACACGGAAGTGCATACCATGATTTCTTTGTCTGTCAATAACTGCGTGCATTGCGCGGTGAATGTGAAGAAGTAGACCGTTATCTCGGCAATAATGAGCCAACGAAGTATTTGCCGTAAAACCTCCAGTCAGATAGTCATGCATGACTATAGGAACTCCCAATTCTCTGGCGAATACTGCTCTTTTCATCATTTCTTCACATGTACCTGCAGTCGCATTCAGGTAATGTCCCTTAATCTCACCCGTCTCAGCCTGAGCTTTATAAAGTGCTTCTGCACAAAAGCAGAAACGATCTCTCCAGCGCATAAATGGCTGGGAATTCACGTTTTCATCATCCTTGGTAAAATCAAGTCCACCACGGAGACATTCATAAACCGCTCTACCATAATTCTTGGCAGATAGACCCAATTTTGGTTTGATAGTACATCCCAATAAAGGACGACCATATTTGTTTAATTTATCTCTTTCTACTTGAATACCATGTGGTGGGCCTTGAAAAGTTTTTGAATAAGCAGGAGGAATTCGTAAATCTTCCAGACGTAGAGCCCGTAAAGCTTTGAATCCAAATACATTACCTACAATAGAAGTAAACAGGTTAGTCACAGAGCCTTCTTCAAAAAGGTCTAAAGGGTAAGCTACATAGGCAATAAATTGAGTTTCTTCTCCAGGAACGGGTTCAATATCATAGCATCGCCCCTTGTAGCGATCAAGACTGGTAAGGCCATCGGTCCAAACAGTGGTCCACGTACCAGTGGAAGATTCGGCAGCTACCGCTGCTCCCGCTTCTTCGGGGGGCACTCCAGGTTGAGGAGTGACTCGGAATGCTGCCAAGATATCAGTATCTTTGGTCTGATATTCCGGAGTATAATAAGTTAATCTGTAATCTTTAACACCCGCTTTGAATCCGACACTTGCTTTAGTCTCTGTTTTTGGTGACATAAATAAGTCCCTCCCTATGATTTATTAGTTAATAGCTCTTACAAGAACAAGGTCTACTCGACCTGGGTGTCGAACGTAAAGAAACCCTTTTGTATTATATTAAAAAAAAAATTTTGTACAAAATACTCATTTTGTAGCCTCTATTGTCAAAAAGGTTTTTCTTTCATTCAAGTTATATTGTATCATGTTTTGTATGTATGATGCAACCCAATTTCTTAGTTTGACCTGAGGACCTTTCGGCAATTCCAATTTATTCTATTATTAATAGTGAAATGTGGTAGGTTTCTTCACTTTAGGCGAAGAATAAAAAAAAAAAAAAATTGCAATAGCAGACAGCATGGGCATAGGTGGAAATGTGCCTAGTTATTGGCTCAGACAGTTAAAGACTTCCTTAAGATTGGAATCTATTTACTTACAATTTCGTAGATTCATTTTTTATCTCAATAAAATTGCATCAGCAGCCTCTAGTCGTGTTCTAGCTCTTTTGAGAGCCACATCAGCCTCGATTGCTTGTCTCTTGCCTTCAGCTCGCGCACGATCAGCTTTCGCTAGTCTAAAACTTTCCTGAGCCTCTTGAAGATCTATATCAATACCTCTTTCTGCATTATTTACCAATAATGTGATTTCATCATTGTCTATTTTGGCAAAACCACCCATCAAAGCCATAGTGGACCACTGGGCATTGAGTCGTATTTTCATGACTCCTATATCCAAAGCTGTTACAATTGCAATATGATTGGGTAATACACCCATTTGACCACTATTGGTAGTAATTATTATTTCTTGAACTTCTGAATCCCAAACAACTCGATTGGGAGTGAGTACACGAAGATTTAGGTTCATTTTTTTTTCTTTAAATTTCTTTTAAGTTCATAGCCTTTGCGGTAGCTTCATCAATGTTACCTACCAAATAAAAAGACTGTTCGGGTAGACCATCTAATTCTCCGGAAAGGATCATTTGAAAACCTCTAATCGTCTCTATTAGGCTCACATATTTACCGGGGGAACCGGTAAATACCTCTGCTACAAAAAAGGGTTGTGACAAAAACCGTTCAATTTTTCTTGCTCTTGCCACAATTAAACGATCGTCTTCTGATAATTCGTCTAATCCAAGAATAGCTATAATATCTTGAAGTTCCTTATAACGTTGCAAAGTTTGTTTAACTCCTTGCGCAGTTTCATAATGTTCTTCGCCTACGATCGAAGGTTGGAGCATAGTTGATGTGGAATCCAGCGGATCTACCGCTGGATAGATGCCCTTGGCAGCTAATCCTCTCGATAGTACAGTAGTAGCATCTAAATGTGCAAATGTTGTAGCAGGAGCGGGATCAGTCAAGTCATCTGCAGGTACATAAACTGCTTGAATGGAGGTTATAGATCCTTCTTTCGTAGAAGTTATTCTCTCTTGTAAAGAACCCATTTCCGTGCTAAGAGTTGGCTGATAACCCACTGCGGAAGGCATTCTGCCTAATAATGCGGATACCTCTGATCCTGCTTGGACAAAACGGAAGATATTGTCAATAAATAGAAGTACATCTTGTTTATTGACATCTCGGAAATATTCAGCCATAGTTAAAGCAGTTAAACCTACTCTCATACGAGCTCCTGGTGGTTCATTCATCTGACCATAAACCAGAGCTACTTTGGATTCGGATATATTTTGTTCATTAATGACTCCCGATTCTTTCATCTCCTTGTAAAGATCATTTCCTTCACGGGTACGTTCTCCTACTCCACCAAACACAGAAACCCCTCCATGAGCCTTAGCAATGTTGTTGATTAATTCCATAATCAAGACTGTTTTACCCACTCCAGCTCCCCCGAATAATCCAATTTTTCCCCCACGGCGATAAGGAGCTAAAAGATCCACCACTTTAATGCCTGTTTCAAAGATTGAAAATTTGGTGTCCAACTGTGTAAAGGCAGGAGCAGATCTATGAATAGGAGATGTTGTGAGAGCATCTACAGGACCTAAGTTATCCACGGGTTCCCCAAGAACATTAAAAATTCTTCCGAGAGTAGTTTCACCAACTGGAACACTAAGTGGCCCTCCTGTATCAATTACTTTCATTCCTCTCATCAAACCGTCTGTAGCACTCATAGCGACAGCTCTAACTTTATTATTTCCTAATAATTGTTGCACCTCACAAGTCACACTTATTGGTTGACCAGTTGTATCGTTATCTTTAACTATCAAAGAATTGTAAATTCTAGGCATACTACCTGGAGGGAAAGATACATCTAGTACTGGGCCGATGATCTGAGCAATACGTCCTGCCTTCTTTTCCACAAGTGCGGAAACCCCAAAAATAAAAGGATTGGTTCTCATAAATAATAAATAGGATATTGATTCCAATTGCTAATTGTTAGCAAAAAAAACCTAAAAAAGCACAAATGCTCTGTAATGAGTTGATCAGTCAATAATCATTTTGGAGTTCTAACTTCAATTTACTTAGTAATCTCTTTCTTTGGAAAGTTCAACTTCGATAATGATCTCAAAATGGATTCATTATCATTATTTAAAATGGAATGAATTTTTCTTTTTTACTAACGAATTTATTTTCTTCAAAATAGAGTAAAACTTATTTGTTACGATTGAGTAATAAATCGTAGCAAATAAGTTTTACCTACTATTGGATTTGAACCAATGACTCTCGCCGTATGAAAGCGATACTCTAACCACTGAGTTAAGTAGGTTCTTTATTAAGTCATACCTAAATTCTAGGCATAATTAGACATATAAACAATATGCCCTTAAGAATGATTAGATCAAATATCATCTTGACAGAAAGTGATCTATTTTATTAGTATATTTTCAAGACTAAACTGTGAGGGGCTATAGCTCAGCTAGGTAGAGCACCTCGTTTACACGTGCGCCAATGGTTTTCAGAAGAGTTTATTGGTTCATTTGGTTCATAAAATAGATTTTAGTCTTACTCTATTAATTAGGAGAACAATAGCATGACAAAGATGAAGTTCGTTCTATGATTCGAACTATAGATCTAGTTGATATGGTCAATCTCGGGGGCATTCAATGTCAGACATAATGAGTATAATACGTACGAGGATCTCAAAAAAACATTTCTTTTTGCTCTATGAACTTTGAGGTGTATGAAGTCTCATATTCTTATTTTGGGGTGAGAGAGACTCCATTTGGAGAATCTATGTCTAAGCATGACAGACCTACGTCAAGGGAATCTTTTGAAGCACTTTGGGATTGCTTCCGAAAAATTATTCGTTTCAAGCAAACGGAGCCATCTTATTATCTGTTCCGGAAAAGAATGGCAGACTAACTGATTTTTACATCAGTTAATGAAAGAGCCCAATGCAAGAAAAATGCATGTTGGGTTCTTGGAACAGTTCAAATCATTTTGGTAATAAGAAATTTGATCTGTTCTACCGAGAAGGTCTACGGTTCGAGCCCGTATAGCCCTATACAATTAGAAAACTCTTCTATGTTTTCTCGCTCATATTGTCCCTACGATCCAATGCTAGTTTTAAATGAAAGAAAAAAGCATCCAATTGATTTGCTATTTAAAGGAACTGACGACTTACACAGAAGATCATTAAAGAAAAAGTAAAGAGGAAATACGAAAATAAAAAAAATTTGGAATTATTCATAATAGAATAAATAGTCTTTCGACTGCGATCCAGAGCAGACTCTTATTCTTCAATATCTCTGTTATAAAGAAGAACAGATCGGACATCGTGTCGAACTAAATATGGGCACATACATAATCCTTTTATTTTGTTTATGAAAAATTTTATATATTCCACGGGTGGATCGGTACCTATCGATTAGAATCAATATTCTAGTCGAACTCGGTTGTCTTTTTAATTTGTTAGCACATCTCACATCGTTAGAAACAACGACCCTGAAAGCTCCCTTATTTCAATAGATAAAATTTCCTTACATCAAACCATATTAACACGTTACAACACGAACCAACGTGAAGTCTGCCGAATTGCACGGGTTCGAACCATTTCCTAATTTTTTTTTAAATACAAAATATTCTTTTATTCATTTCCGTGTTAAGTCACAGACGAAACATTGAATTAATATACAAAAATGATAATGAATCATTCGGGAGGGGAGAGAAGCGATTAATAAATGGACAATACAACAAATAGAAGAATTCGATTTATTTAAACAAAACAGGAATCATCTATTTATGTTTCTATTTTCTGAATATGATACTTTTTGGATATATTTATCCATATCCAGTCTTATTCCGATTCTGGCATTCTCAATTTCAAGAAGTTTGGCTCCAATAAATAAAGGGCCGGAGAAAGCCACTAGTTACGAATCAGGTATAGAACCAATGGGAGATACTTGGATCCAATTTAGAATTCGCTATTATATGTTTGCTTTAGTTTTCGTTGTTTTTGATGTGGAAACAGTCTTTCTCTATCCGTGGGCTATGAGTTTTGATATTTTGGGTCTATTTACATTTATAGAAGCTTTTATTTTCGTGATCATCTTAATTGTTGGTTTAGTTTATGCATGGAGAAAAGGAGCATTGGAATGGTCTTAACCCCCAAATTTTGGAATGATAAAAGACGAGTAGAAACTTCTCTAAATCTAAAGCCGGCGATAAATCTTATAGAATCATCTTTACTTCATCAAGCAACTCCAAATTCAGTGATTTCCACTACTCTAAACGATCTGTCCAATTGGGCGAGACTTTCTAGTCTATGGCCGCTCCTTTATGGTACTAGTTGTTGTTTTATCGAATTTGCTTCATTAATAGGTTCGCGATTCGACTTTGATCGTTACGGTTTGGTGCCAAGATCCAGTCCTAGGCAAGCCGACCTACTTATAACAGCCGGAACTGTTACCATGAAAATGGCTCCTTCTTTAGTTAGATTATATGAACAAATGCCGGAACCCAAATATGTAATTGCTATGGGAGCCTGTACTATTACAGGAGGAATGTTTAGTACAGATTCTTATAGTACCGTTCGCGGAGTAGATAAGTTAATTCCTGTGGATATCTATTTGCCGGGTTGTCCTCCTAAACCAGAAGCTATTATAGATGCTATAATAAAACTTCGTGAAAAAATAGCTCAAGAAATATCTGAAGATAGATATCAGTTTCAACAAAGAAAGAGGTATTTCAGTAGAAAGCATAGGTTTCATATTGGGTCCAGTATTATTATTGAAAATAAGGAGGATAAGTTTTTTCATCAATCTTATGAATCTCGTAAATCAACTTTAGAGATCACTCCCAAAACATCTGAATCGATTTCAGAGATATCATACCCTTTGAAACATTTGAAAATACGAGAGTTTGCTGGCGAATGAATAATCGTTAGTAAAAAGTAACGAGCAGGAAATAAATTTTGAAAATTCCATGAAAAATGTCAAATCCTTATACAGATACTTTGACAATAAATAGTAATCAAATGCAAGGTCGGTTATCTGCTTGGCTAGCCAAACATAAGTTAGCTCATAGACCTTTGGGTTTTGATTACCAAGGCACAGAAACATTACAAATCAAATCTGAAGATTGGGTCTCTGTAGCCGTTGCTTTATATGTTTATGGTTTTAATTATCTCCGTTCTCAATGCGCTTATGATGTAGCACCAGGAGGTTCCTTAGCTAGTGTATATCATCTTACGAGAATAAACGATAATGCAGATGAACCCGAAGAGGTGTGTATAAAAGTATTTGTCCCAAGGGAAGATCCCAGAATCCCGTCTGTTCTATGTATTTGGAAAGGTGCTAATTTCCAGGAACGGGAATCTTATGATATGTTGGGAATATTTTATGAAAGTCATCCATGTCTAAAACGTATATTGATGCCAGAAAGTTGGATTGGGTGGCCTTTGCGCAAAGACTATATTGCACCTGATTTTTATGAAATACAAGATTCTCATTGAGTGCAAAAAAAAAGAAAAAAGAATGAAACATACTTTTTGAAAAAACAGTTTATCCACGTAAACATAGATCTATATGTATTGATCTATGTATATCCCATCTAAATAGATTAAAACATTAAAAAAATAGCAATATTCATATAGAATATATCATATATGATATATTCTAAAACAAGAAAATTTATCAATTTCAATTCCATTCTATTAATAAATGTATAGAAAAATAGAGTTTTTATATCAATTTTTCTAATCTCGTGCTTTATACGTACCTCTACACTACATTTGTCTAAGTTTATCTAAAAAAAGAAAATAAAGAATGTTAGAGAAATGACTTTAATATAAAAGTCATATAATGAAAAAAGTCATATAATAACGGGAGATTTGAAATGATTTCTATAATCATTTCAGATCTCCCGTTATTCTAATAATAAGAATTAAAATCAAATTAGATGGATTTAATTATCTTAAATTTAAACTTATTCTTTTCTGACCAAAGTGGTTCGACCCAAGTCTTCTAAATTTTTCTGACGACATAGAGGTCGGGTAACCAATTCAAGTACGTCTCTTGCATTGGCAAACCCATGAATCTGGGCAAAAGTAAATTCAACTGACCATTTAGTACTAATTCCTCTTGCTTCTAGCGGGTTAGCATGAGCCATTCCCGTGATAGCTAAATCGGGTTGTAATTCGCGTATACGTCGTATTTGATTCGAATTATCCGGTTTCTCCACAATTCGTGGTATTGGTACACACATCTTTATACATGTATCTTGTAAAAGTGATAATTCAGCAGTTTGATATCGTTTATCCATATATGGAATGCCAATTTCATGAACAATCATTCCACATCTGATTAAGAATCTTGCTAGAGATACTTCTAGCAGATTATCTCCCATGAAAAAGACAGATTTACCGTGTACCAAATCAAGATAATCTTTTAAACTTTCCCATATTCGTTCCTCCCTTTCCTCCAAACCTTGGGGTTCAACACCAAATACAGGACAAATCTTTTCAATCCAAGCACGCGTTCCGTCTGGACCAATAGGAAAAGGAGCTGCGATTAATTGACATTTTTCGCGTCTTATCAAAGTTGTCGCTGTCCGGCTCAAAAATGGGTGAACACCACAAACATAAACTCCGTCACCCAATGATGGAAGATCGGTATATTTTTGAGCAGGTAACCAACCTGATACCTTGATGGATTGACGTTTTAATTCTAGATTTAGTTGAGAAGCGACGTTGGACGGCAAAGATCCAAAAAGAACTAAGGAAGGGTGATTTGCATATTCAACCAATTCCTCTTTTTTTCTAGAATGAAAAGTCAAAAAATGTTGTATAGTTTCTTTTCGTTCACGAACGGAGAATTCCGGTTCTGGACAACGATGTGCCATGGCAGCTAACACAGTATCTTCTCCTTGAGTAAAGGCATAATCGAGTCCATTTGCTCTTGCCACTAGAATTGGGATTCCAATTTCCCATTCTAGTTTGGGTGCCATACCTTCCAAATCCATTTTTATTATCTCTGTAGTACAAGTACCTATCCATATAATCACGCTAGGGTCTCTATCTTTTCTTATTCGAATACAGAGTTTTTTTAATCCTTCATAATCATTCAATTGAGCCGAGATATCTCCTTCTTCCAATTCTGCCATTGCATAGCGAGGTTCTGCAAAAATCATTACTCCAAGTGCATTTTGCAGAAAATAACCGCATGTCTTTGTACCCACAACTAAAAAGAAACTATCTTCAATTTTTTGATATAACCAAGATACACAGCTAATTGGACAAAAAGTATGATAATTACCTGTCTCACATTCGACAATGAGAGTTTCATCAATTTTCACTGACATAAATGATTATAACTATGTGGATTAAATCGTCGTAAACCCAAGTAAATTTTCCTTATTATTTTGATGTTTCCCCTCATCAATAGGATTGAGATAAAGGTCAGAGAGTAGATTGAATAATTCCCGATCTGGAATCTCCTTTGGCACAATACCTTCTGGTTGGGACAATATTTGATCCGCTATGTTTAAATAATATTCACATACATAGTTAAGAGATGGTTCGGATCCAACCATTTCAAATAAAGTTTTCCCCTTGACCCTCGAAATTCGAATATCTTCAATAAGAGGTAACACTTCTATTACGGGCATTGGACAGGCCTCTACATATTTATTGATAAGATCTCTTTTAGATGTGCGATTTCCAACCAAACCTGCTAATCGGAGTGGATGTGTACGAGCTTTTTCCCTTATAGAAGCAGTAATACGATTAGCTGCAAATAATGCATCAAATCCATTATCTGTAATAATGAGACAGTAATCCGCATAGTTCAACGGAGCAGCAAAACCTCCACAAACCACGTCACCCAATACATCAAATAATATTATATCATATTCGTAAAATGCATTTAATTCTTTTAACAATTTCACAGTCTCTCCTACCACATAGCCCCCGCATCCAGCACCTGCAGGCGGCCCCCCAGCTTCCACACAATCTACCCCTCCATAACCTTTATGAATAACATCTTCGGACCAAATATCCTCATAATGATAATCTTTGGACTGCAAAGTATCTATAATTGTAGGTATCAAAAATCCTGTAAGAGTAAAAGTACTATCATGTTTGGGATCACATCCAATCTGTAACACTTTTTCACCACGTCTAGCTAGGGCAATTGAAATATTACAACTAGTGGTTGATTTACCGATTCCGCCTTTTCCATAAACTGCTATTTTCATTTTTTGATCTCCTTTTCTTTATTTTTTATCTTCCGAACTTATTATTCGTTTGATCTAATTTTTAGTTTAACTTTGCCTTATTTGATAACAGTAAATAAATTCTAGTATGTTACATTATATTCTTTGTAACATTGTGTTTTTTTTTTTTTTAGCTCCCTCACCCTCATTTTATCCTGAGTAAATGGAGGAAGCCAAGCAAAGAATCCTTCATTTACACAATAAATGCAATTTTTTTCATTAATTTGAAACGGGAACTCCCCGCTAATTAAGACTTATTTCTCTCTATTCAAATAATAGAATAAATTTAATGCATGACAAATGAGAAGAGGATAAGATAGGTTTGGGGTTCGATTTGGGCCTGCAAATGAATGCTTTTGTTATGTTATATATGATGTTAAATGTGTCGTGTATCGTTATTTCAATCAATTAAATTGGAATCACCATTAGTTGTTTTGGAAAGATCCCAATCTTACCGTCGATTCAGTTCTTTTTTTTTTAGAAAATGAAGAATATCTATATTCTATTCTTATATTTTGTTATATCTATGTAATAACATATATACACAAATGTATCGTCAACCACTCATCATTTGATTCATTATAGAAAATCACAATGAATTGAATCCGGTCGATTTTTTTTTACCGGGCGAACGACGGGGATCGAACCCGCGCGTGGTGGATTCACAATCCACTGCCTTGGAACCACTTGGCTACGTCCGCCCCAAACTAATTGGCAGTCTCTGTCTACGGTCATTCCATTTCAAGAATGAATGGTTCTAAGCCCCGAAAACCAACTAATAATGAAACTATTATTATTATTGAGTTTAGTTATTAATTTGTTGCACTTGCAATGCAACTCTCACACAAGTTAGTGACATTGACATTTTTTTTTTTTATAAATAGTTTTGTTTTGGGTATTCAAAAAAAGATCTGAACCAATACTCGATACTAATTAATAATTAGTGTTATGTATCCATGGCTGAATGGTAAAAGCACCCAACTCATAATTGGGAAGTCGCGGGTTCAATTCCTGCTGGATGCACAGTAAATAGTTATTGTGCTCTGTTCGCAATAACTAGAACTTTTAAGAAAAATTAGAGGGAAAAAGCAGTACCAAATTGGTACTGCTTTCTTTTTAGGATTGAAATACACTAACAATCCATCTTGAATAATTAGCCGTTTATAGAATTAGCTTCAACAGCAGCTAGATCCAGAGGGAAGTTGTGAGCATTACGTTCGTGCATAACTTCCATACCAAGGTTAGCACGATTAATGATATCGGCCCAAGTGTTAATTACACGACCTTGACTGTCAACAACAGATTGGTTGAAATTGAATCCATTTAAGTTGAAAGCCATAGTGCTGACGCCCAAAGCAGTAAACCAGATACCTATTACTGGCCAAGCAGCTAAAAAGAAATGGAGAGAACGGGAGTTGTTGAAACTAGCATATTGGAAGATCAATCGGCCAAAATAACCGTGAGCAGCTACAATATTGTAGGTTTCTTCTTCCTGACCAAATTTGTAACCTGCATTAGCAGACTCATTTTCGGTAGTTTCCCTGATCAAACTCGAGGTTACCAAGGAACCATGCATAGCACTAAATAGAGAGCCGCCGAATACGCCAGCTACACCTAACATGTGAAATGGATGCATAAGAATATTGTGTTCAGCTTGGAATACAATCATGAAATTGAAAGTACCAGAGATTCCTAGAGGCATACCATCAGAGAAGCTTCCTTGACCAATAGGGTAAATCAAGAAAACAGCAGTAGCTGCTGCTACTGGAGCTGAATATGCAACAGCAATCCAAGGACGCATACCTAGACGGAAGCTAAGCTCCCACTCACGACCCATATAGCAAGCTACACCAAGTAGAAAGTGTAGAACGATTAGCTCATAAGGACCACCGTTGTATAGCCATTCATCAACAGAAGCTGCTTCCCAGATGGGATAGAAATGCAGACCGATGGCTGCAGAGGTAGGAATAATAGCACCGGAAATAATATTGTTTCCATAAAGAAGAGAACCGGAAACAGGTTCACGAATACCATCAATATCTACTGGAGGAGCTGCAATGAAAGCGATAATGAATACAGAGGTTGCAGTCAATAGGGTAGGAATCATCAAGACACCAAACCATCCAATGTAAAGACGGTTTTCAGTGCTAGTGATCCAATCGCAAAAACGATTCCATAGGCTTGCGCTTTCGCGTCTTTCTAGAATTGCGGTCATGGTTATAACTTGGTTTATTTAATCATTAGAAGCTCCCAAGCATACACATAAGGCTTGTTATTCAACAGTATAATATGAGTCATATCTGTATGTCAACCAACATTTTGACATGGTTATAAATATTCATAAAATTCATAGTATCCTCTTCCTTCCATAAACTATATGCACATAGATTGAAATGGTTTTCAATAGTATCCGTAGATATTAATACCTACGGTATTAATGCACTCTATTGGCATTCCTTCTTTCTTTATGATTCAGGGTAATAAAAATAGTGGGATGGCACCTATCTTGCTTGTTAAGAGCAATGGATAACATTGAATTGCATTGGATCTGCAATAAGTACAAAATACTTTTAGGTGCTAGATTCTGGTACTCTGGGTTGCCCGGGACTTGAACCCGGAGCTCATCGGATGGAGTGGATTATCTGCTCTTTTTAATAGGAGCAAGAAATCTCTCCCCAAACCGTGCTTGCAATTTTCATTGCACACGGCTTTCTCCATGTAGTGATTTGATCCATCATTTGGTTGGATTTCCGGTTGGAAAAGATCTATAGCATCATAAATTGATCCTGGCAATTGCTCAATAAGCATTTCATTGGTCAAAATCAGTTTTCTATTTGTTTATTCTGCATCTTTTGCCATAAATTAGCCAGGGGGTTGATCTGGCTAATTTCTGAATTCCAAATTCGTTCTCTCTGTGAACGAGTTTTTGAAAAGGACGAAGAAATGGATTCTCTTTCTTTTGAAAATGATTTTGTAAAGAGTTCCGAACCTAATTGTTCTCGAACTACACGTATAGTACTTTTATGTTTACAGGCCAAAGTTTTAGCACATGAAATTAAAAGTATATATTTTATATTATATAAACCATCTTGATTGATGGATCCACTGTAGTAATGAAAAAGATTTATCCAAATTCGATCGAATCGATCGAGAATATCATCATCTGATAGACTGGTCCAAGACAATTTACTAATTGGCCACCCTGAGATGTCACAAAACTTTTCTTTAGCTAAAGAAAAAAGAATTGATTTAATCGGAGCTGTTGAGTTTAATTCATGGGTAATAAGATCGGTAATGAATAAATCATCTAGCATTTTGGCTCTAACCACGAGAGGTCTCATTTTAATATGCATAAAAAACCCTAAAAAAGAGAAAGAAATCTTGGATAATTCAAGACTGCATATTCTATACGGTTGAAACCAAAGATGAAAATAGTATTGCCAAAAATGAAACAGATGATATCTACATTTTTTCACTTGAAGATGCGTACCCTTTAGAGCTATAAGGGATCTTTCTCCATATCTCACATAATGGATGAAAGAATCCTTCAACAACCAGATCTTTTTTGTTGAAATTTTTTGAGGAGGAAATATAACAATATCTTTGATCTTTTTCTCAAAATGAGTTCGGTCCGGAAAAGATTCATATAACAATGATTGTGAATTAAAAAATCGTTTAATAAGAGGAATTAAAAACGATTCGCATTCATACACATAAGAATTCCAAAGGAACAGGGAGAACGTATTTTCTCTCTGTGTAATCAGAGATTTCTGCAAATTTTCTCGACTAAAACTACATTCATGGAGAATCGATCGTAATAAATGCAAAGAAGGAGCATCTAGGATCCAGCGACGAAAAAGTCGAACCAAAATTTCCGGATGAATTGAGTAGGGCACTCGTATATCTGATATATAATTGGAATGTGGTAATTTATCCTCCATAAAAGGAAATATGCAATGGATGGATCGGAGACTATTCCATCCATCCATTCCTTTTATGAAATGTTTTGATCGCATTGCGAACGAAACTTCCAAGACAATTGTAAACCCTTTTAGTATCCATTTAAAAGAATTATTATTGTATTCAATGAATTTATTTGAATCGGAATTCCCGAATAAACTAATTGAATTATTCTGTTTACGTATTCGACGTATTGAACGTTTTACAGTCAGGAAACTCAAAAAATTAGAAACTAAAATTTCCGTCGGTTCCTCGGAACCAGATCTATCTAAATGATGATCATGAGCAATTGCGTAAAGATCTTCCCGAAAAAAAAGCGGATATAAAAAGAATTGTTGCCAAGATCGATGTTTGTTTGAATTTCTTTGGAAGTCATCCATTTTTTAAACCCCCGGACCCAAGAATAACCTGTTGGATTATTAAATATAATACATGGTGCGATCTAGTTGGAACATAATAGAAAATATCTATCAGATAGATATTTTTCTTCGCATAGATCTTCATTCGTCATGAGGAAGAATGAAAATTGATTATTTTGGCAGTCCGATCGCTCTCCTGACTCATGGAATAGAATTAACATGGTCAGTACACTATTTCTCTTACACATTTGTTTTCGAGTACTTAGGACTCATGGTGAATGTAGAAAACCCTAATTTACTACAGGGAAAAACTTCCTTTATCGGTTACTAAAAGGCTTTTAACTTCCGATTAGTAAAGGGAATTCCTCGTTGAAATGAGGAACAGAAGCTCGTTCTTCTGGTTTTACTTATGATTCAAGCCATCCAGCTTTATCCATTGACTCACTTGACTTAATCACTCGCACTCTCGAATTTATTTCATCTTATTTAAAAAGAAATTCATTTGTTCAAATTAAATTGTATACACATGTCAATAATTTGTATACATTATTATTTGTATATGCATTGAATTCCTTGATCCGCCGCTTCTGATCAAAAAATAAAGTCGAGATTCTTAGAACGACATGCTGCTTTTTCCATTTTTTTTTCAGGATCAGTCGTAGTCTTACTAATTTTACCGATGGTATAGACGAATTTAATAGTTCATCCGAACATGTAAAAGACCATAGTCGCACTTAAAAGCCGAGTACTCTGCCATTGAGTTAGCAACCCTTATTTGTATAGATACAGTCGAAGTAAAGCAGTTACTTGATTCAATCGATCAGAAATAGAACCTTTACAATAAATCATCAAGGATATTAATAATCGAATCGAACTTTACCATTTCTTAATCAAATCAAGTGATCTTTCCGGATCAGATTATTTACTGATCCGTTGAACGAATTCACAAAAAAAAAAAAAAGAAATAGCGGATTTATTATATCCAAAAAATCTGCTATTGTCAATCCCGAAATGTTGGGAAGGATTGTTGGATTGACATTATATTAAGATGAAAAATGATTAGGAATATAAAGAAAAGATCGTTAGAAATGGCAGTAAAGTAAAAAAAAGTACAAATTTATTTTTCTATTTAATGAATAAAAAACGATAACAATTGTTTATCATTTTTTATTCATTTATTCAATTCGTTCTCGCAATTCTAATCTTTTTCATTTCTTCTTCTTCTTCTCTTGAAGAACCGCTTAACAAAAATCCTTATGTGCTTCCCTATATAAGATCGCAGAGGAATAAAATACATGAAATGAAGATATAATAAAACAAATATAAATGGATAATAATAAAACAACCATGATACAAAATTTATATAATAACTAAATTTTATATGATCTAAAGCTAAACGTAGACGCATTATTTAGAATACCCCCTTTTGTAATAAATTAAAAAAAAATTTGAAAACGCGTTTAAAACGATAAATTTTTGCAGAAAAATACCATGACACAATTTCTGTAAATTGAGTTACTAATTTGATAAATTATACAATCTATAAATAAAATTCGATAGATAGCTCATTGATTTAATTTCAATTAACCCTAGATTCTGCCCCTAGCTGAAAAAAAAGTTGATACCAAGCTCCTATATCTTTTTTGAGAAATGTCGAGCTAAGAGTATCTTCGCGTCAAAATGGCGGATGTCATAATCCACAGAACTAACCATGTCGTTTAAGTCACACGTTGCTTTTTAACACATCGTTTTAAGACAAATTTTTATCATACAGATAGATCTCTTATCCGATCCTAAAATAGATATGTAATTATGAATAGTCATTCACTCAATTTCTAGAATACATTTTTAGAATTAATTGGTTTAGTTAGCTAGGTATTCAATGCTTCTTTAGCTGCGTACATTACTTCGACAGTAATGGTTTCAATCCCCTTTTGTCGTGCAAATTTTTCAGTATTTCTTTCCACCTTTTCTCTGGCAAAACGAGGAATTTTACTTAATTCTAGTCGACTTTCAGGATTCCAAATTAGGCCTATATCCGTAGATATAGATTTGGATATTATTTCTTTAGTATCATGACCACCAAAAATATCTAGAAGATGGTCCTCCATACCCAGAGCAAATGAGTTATAAATTAAATCAGCTATTTGATTAGTACCTTCGTAACCTAAAAAAGGTCGGTATCCCAAAGGAAAGTTTTGTATATGAACTGGTGCAGAAATAACTCCACACGGAATATCAAGACGTTTACCAATATGACGTTCCATTTGAGTACCAAATATTGCAGATGGTTCCATGTGAGCGATCATATCTCCTACCTCAGCATGATCATCTGTGATCATTATTTCATCGCAGAAACCTTGAATTTGCTCTTTGAACCATTCCGCATCGTGTTTGCAATAAGTACCTGCACAACTGACACGAATCCCCATTTCTCGAACAAGTATCTTAGTGATTGAAGCAGCATGAGTTGTATCACCAAAAACAACTGTTTCTTTACCCGTCAAATTCTGACAATCAATAGATCTTGAAAACCAAGCAGCTTGGGAAACAAATCGAGTTTGCCCGTCGATATAAGGTTCATAATCCACTCTTTTATTCGATGAACTAAGAGTCAACGTATTCACAATTTTTTGAATCTGGCGGATCCACTCCGCCATATCTACAGCTCCCATGGGAGCTATAGATATGTAAGGCATCCCATATTCTTTATTTAAATATACCGCTGTCATTAAGCCCACTTCACGATAAGGAATTAAATTGAACCAAGCTTTTGGTAATTTTTTAAGATCTTCTACATATCCTCCTTCAGGAATTATTTGATTGATTTCAATATCCAGATCTCGTAATAAACGTCTTAATTCACGACAATCGTGTTGATTATGAAAACCCAATGTAAAAATTCCAATTATATTAACAGAAGGCGCATCAGTTAGAAATTGATCCCATTTTTCTTGTCTATGACATCTATCTAAATAATATCGAACCACCTGTTCTAAAGTTCTATCCGCTGCTTGAATTTCATTTACTTGATAATGATCAACATCTGCAAAAATGACGTCGGAATCAGAAATTATGGATGCTCTATTCACAAAGTTCTGTAAATCTTCTTGCAAAATACTAGAGGTACATGTAGGTGTCAATATAATAAGATCAGGGTGTTCCTCTTTATCTTTCCGGAGAATATTGTCCACAACTCTTTCTTGAGATCCACGTGCTAGTACGTGACGATCTACTATGCTAGCAGTTGCGGCAGTAAAATCTCTTTCACGTTCTAACATAGAACGCATTACATTAAAATAATCATCTCCTAGAGGAGCGTGCATAATGGCATGCACATTTTTGAAAGAACTAGCTACTCGTAGGGTTCCAATATGAGCAGGACCAGCATACATCCAATAGGCTAATTTCACTTTATCTCTATCTCAATTTGATCTGTATTCCAATCCTACACCGCAAAAATATCCCTTTCTCTATTTAGAATCTTATCGAAATCATATTTCCCCTCTATAAGTCTTTTTTTTTTTTCAATTCAATAATACTGTTCCACCTGGGACGGAAGGATTCGAACCTTCGAAATAACAGGACCAAAACCTGCTGCCTTACCGCTTGGCCACGCCCCATTATTATTTTATAATAATCCATTAAGATAAACTGACGCAATGTTTCATTTGAATCTGAATTGCATTATTATAATTCGATTCGCTATGCAATTATGCATAACCGGAGGGGCATAGATTCTGGAGTTAATCAGATATCTAACTATAGGGGAACCTAAAAAGAAACAATAATATACATTCATTGGTCATTCCCTATCAGAATAGGTAAAATATTGTATAAATAAATGATCCCTTCCAACTCGAAGACTAAAAGTCTAATCTTGTCGAACAATTCGATTGATTGGCCAAATACTTTTAGATCTTTACATTATTCATCGGAGAATCAAAATGTCAGTTATCCTCAACTTCCATATTTGTCTAGACGATGCCGCTTTTCATTGGAATAATCCCTTTTTTGCCAAATTGCCTGAAGCTTATGCAATTTTTGATCCAATTGTTAATGTAATGCCCATTATCCCTCTGTTCTTTTTTTTATTAGCCTTTGCTTGGCAAGCTGCCGTAAGTTTTCGATAACGATAATCTAAGTTTTTATTTATTTTTGTTTGTATTCACTTGATACGGAAAAAACATATTTTTTTCTATCATTTTATTCTTATTAGTTAGTTATTACAATTTAACTATTTCTAATTGGATCATTTTCATTCACTAAATTGATGTAACACTCTTTTTCCTTGTTCTGATGTTTATTTTGTGATACATCTATTCTCAACAGATCAAAATAACTTTAGTCAATATCAACGGCATCACAGTTGCAGTTTGGGTGATTAGCTAGTGATTAGAATATGTTATTAGAAAATAACATATCTTTCAATATTCTATTTAAAGAACGAGTAAGGATGATAATTTATCTATTCCAAATTTTCTTCTATTTTAGACATAGACTGTACTTGTTTCTATTGTTTTGTTGATTGTGATAATCTTAAAGAAGTTTAGGATAGTTTGATTAGTATTCGAATTCCTATTTCTCCTGTTCAATTCCGAGCAAAGAAGAAAAGAGAAACAGAATAGATTCAATTTTGAATCTGCTTTTTTTCTTTGCTCAGCCAATGTCAATATATGATACAAAAATTGATGATCTATTCCGTTTTCTAATAAGAATAATTTCGGAGATTACATAATGCTTACTCTTAAGCTGTTCGTTTACACAGTAGTGATATTTTTTGTTTCTCTCTTTATCTTTGGATTCCTATCAAACGATCCAGGACGAAATCCTGGGCGTAAAGAATAGAAAAAAAGATTAGAAAGCAGATTTTGTAAAAATCCCTTATAGGTTTTGAGGAGTAATCTCAGACTGAACGGAGAGAGAGGGATTCGAACCCTCGGTACAAAATAGTTTGTACAACGGATTAGCAATCCACCGCTTTAGTCCGCTCAGCCATCTCTCCTAGATGGCAGATCTAAAATGAATATAGCATTTCACTAAATAAAGACCAACATTTGTGAGAATCCAATTTTCTTTTTTTTATTCCATTCCAAACAATTTTTCGCTTTCTCTAGCCCGGCCAGTATCTGGCCAGGCCATTATCTTTCCTAGATAAGGAATTAATTGACTAAATTATGAAGAATACAGTGCTCTACCTAATCTGAAAGCTAAAATCATTATTATAAAAGTAACAGCAATAAAAAGGGCTATCAAAATTTGACCTTGTGATATCATTTCTTATATTTCCTTTTATGTATTATATTTTTATCTCTTATTATAAGATTAATAGATAAGCACTTCTATATATATATATATATATTTTGTTTTAATTCCAACTATTTCAGATTATAATCTGGATGAGATGTTCTAGATTGGATTGAAAATGTATAGATCATATTGAAGAGTAAAAAAGAGATTTTAAAGACTAAGAGTGGATCATTTTTATTTTCTATATCTGTCATAAAGAAAAACTAATTCCAAATTACTTGAATTATTCTAAAGAATGTGTTAATAATCATAACAACTATCTATAATTAGACTAGTTACTAAATAAAATTATACTATTAGTCATGGAGTATTCCCTACAATATTGATTAAGGATTTTTATTGTAAGAGTAAAAACAAAACAATAAGGTAAGGGACGGAAGAATTGAAAATAAACTATCTGTTATTTAGTTTTCAGGAATAGGTAAAATATGATGATCGGAACTTGCATTAGATTCTTATTAGAATCTAAAAATTACTTTTTCTTTTCCCTATTGGACAAAAAATCGATCTGTATGATACAATGCAAATTGTGGCGGGTATAGTTTAGTGGTAAAAGTGTGATTCGTTCTATCATTATATTGAACAGAGTTGAAGGATCTTTCAACTCTCGTTTATATTTTTTTTTATATAAAAAACTCTATTTACTATATAGGTTCTAAACCTCTCCTATGAATACCCTGGGTCAGGAAAGGAATTGTGCGCATTCTCGTAATTTGAATTTGGAATGATAAAATATTTTCCATTCAAGATGACGAAACAGAATGTATAATTTTTTAAAGGATTAGACCGATCTATCTAATCGGATCAATCAAAGATCCATGGATATCAAAATATTATTTTTCATCGTAACTAAACTAAATGTTCAACTACTAGAATAACAAAAGTTGGAGTCAAATAGCTAGGTAACAGTGACTTTGGTTTACTTTAGTCACCGTGATTTTGTTTGAGCTCGGTGAAATTTGATTTCCTCTAGGATCGCAATCAGTAGAAATAGGGAACGAAGTAATTAGAAAGATTTTTGAGTCCAATATTAATAATTTTTCAATCTTATCTTTCTATAGGGATCATCTATCAAGTGAATAAGTATTTTCTATTTAAGGTTCTTCACCTGAAGTTAAGAGGAAAGAACTACAAATACAACTAACATAGATGTTATGGAGCAGAGCATAAATAATTTAGGTATTATGTGAAAAAGCGTTTTTTTATAAGACCTCCTTTTTTATTTCTCTCTCATGGAGGAGCCGAATGAAACGAAATTTTCATGTTCGGTTCTGAATTAGAGGCGTTAATCGACGTCGACTATAACCCCTAGCCTTCCAAGCTAACGATGCGGGTTCGATTCCCGCTACCCGCTCATTAATATTTCTTATTCTTATTTCATTTTTCATGTCCATGTTACCTACCTATTCTTTCTCTTTCGTTCCCGAATCTCGTTGTGAATAGAGAAAAAATCATACTTTTTTATTCCCAATCGATAAAGTATTTCAAGGAATAATGAAAATAAAGCGTCCATCGTCTAATGGATAGGACAGAGGTCTTCTAAACCTTAGGTATAGGTTCAAATCCTATTGGACGTAATAATTCGTCGTTATGCTTTGTTAAATGTTGCAAAATGATTATTTAGCTCTTTTATACTATTTCGAGCATAATAAAGAGTTGGAGATTTTCTTGAATAGCTTCTTTTAAGAGATCTTCTGCTTGTTGCGTGAATGTCCCAGTAGAACGTATAATTTCTCCAAACTGGGGTTTATTTTTTACTAAATACTCGCGCAACTTAAGAATAAATTTTTTAACTTGTACGATCTCTAATACATCTAGATATCCATTCGTTCCGGTATAAATCATAGCTATTTGTTCTTCCACTGTCAAAGGATCTGATTGAGATTGCTTGAGCAACTCGCGTAATCGTTGACCTCTTGCCAATTGATCTTGCGTAGCTTTATCAAGATCAGAAGCGAATTGTGCAAAGGCTTCTAACTCTGCAAGTTGAGCTAATTCTAATTTTAATTTCCCAGCTACTTGTTTCATAGCTTTCATCTGAGCTGCGGATCCTACTCTAGATACGGAAAGACCCACATTAATGGCAGGTTGAATTCCTGCATTGAATAGATCAGCTGACAAGAAGATTTGTCCGTCGGTAATGGAAATGACGTTAGTGGGAATATAAGCTGAAACATCTCCAGCTTGAGTCTCAACTATTGGTAAAGCAGTCAAACTACCTCCACCTAACTGCGAATTTAATTTAGCTGCTCTTTCTAATAAGCGAGAATGTAAATAGAAAACATCTCCTGGATAAGCTTCCCGGCCAGGTGGTCTTCTTAATAGAAGAGACATTTGTCGATAAGCTTGTGCTTGTTTGGAAAGATCATCATAAATGATTAATGTATGTTGTTCTTTATACATAAAGTATTCGGCTAAAGCTGCTCCTGTATAAGGAGCAAGATATTGTAATGTAGCAGGAGAATCTGCAGTTTCCGCTACCACAATGGTATACCCCATTGCGCCACGTTCTTGGAACGTATTGACTACCTGAGCTACCGAAGAAGCTTTTTGACCAATAGCGACATAAACACATATTACATTCTGATTTTTTTGATTTATAATCGTATCTGTAGCTACTGCCGTCTTACCGGTCTGTCTGTCCCCAATAATCAATTCTCGCTGACCGCGTCCTATAGGGATCATAGAATCAATAGCAATAAGACCCGTTTGAAGAGGTTCATATACAGAACGTCGTGAAATAATACCTGGAGCGGGAGATTCGATCAATCGAGATTGGGAAGATGAGATCTTTCCCTTACCATCAATAGGTCGAGCTAGCGCATTTACAACTCGACCTAAATAAGCATCACTTACTGGTATCTGAGCAATTTTTCCCGTTGCTCTCACGGAACTACCCTCTTGTATCATCAAACCATCACCCATTAATACAGCTCCAACATTATCTGATTCTAGATTTAGGGCAATACCTACTGTACCATCTACAAATTCTACTAATTCCCCTGACATTACTTTATCAAGACCATGGATACGAGCAATGCCATCTCCTACTTGAAGTACAGTGCCAATATTAACAACCTTAACTTCGTTATTATATTGTTCAATCTGTTTACGTATCATACTACTGATTTCATCGGGTCGAATAGTTACCATTAACACTAGTTAATTCTCTTTTGAAAAATAAGACCTAGTATATATGTATTATATGAATAGAAATTTTCATTGAAAAAAAAAAAATATATATATAACGTTAATCAGTTATGTTTTTCATGGCTAGGAGCAAGTCGATATTATGCTCGATCGTACGTAAATGTAACTCGCTATTCAGACGATTATTCAGAGTTCCTAGAGCTCTTTGGACAGCTTGGCGAGAAATTTGTTGTCGAACCTGTTCAATTACTCTTTGTTGTTCGAAGTGAACGGTTTCATTCTTTAAATTTTCTAATTGTTTCAAATTAACAGAAGCAACATTGATAAGATCCTCTTTTTCTTGTTCTATTTGAGAGTATCCATTTTCCCGAATTTCACCCGCTCGCATTTCTATTTCCCGTAAGCGAGCCCGGGCTTGCTCAAGCTGATTAGCAGCTCCTTTACATAATTCTTCAGAACTCTGAATAGTACTCACTATTTTCTTTTTACGGTTATCTAATAAATTACTTAATGAAAGTAGATTATCTATTCATAAGTTGAACGAATAATCTCTTCCCAAACCGAACACGAATCTTTCGATTCATTCGGCTTTCCCGCTCGGCTTTTTTACCAAGCCTACCCTTTTCGTTCATATTAATGTAAAAAAAAAAGATCAATCTATCAAAGACCGAAATCTACGAAGGGCTCTTTTGCCAAAAGGGGTTTTTTATTATCAACTGAGTTGTTGTTTTTTCTTTTCGTATTTTTTTTCTTGAATAAATTCGCTTTTGTGTAGGTCGTCGGTTCCGCATTTAAACCCCAAAAATTGTATTGGATGGGAGATTAGGACTATTTTTCAGTAGATAGATTGAATAATTCCATTGATATGAATGTTATATATCGAATTAACCTCCAACTATGCCTTTGAACCCATCTCATATTAGCACAGCGGTTGAAAGAGTACCAGTTTTGCTTGGACTTCAAGCAGTTTAGCTTTAACCATTCTAAAGGTTTTCTCATATTGGTTGGGATTGGTCAAAAATTTCCCAATCAATTACGAAATGCTATAGTTCTTCCATATTTATTTTTTGCCCTTTTAGAAGTAATTCGTTGAGATCATGCACTTTTCTATCTACAAAATGCAGTTGGTTGGATCCAGCTAGATTATTCAAATATACAACTCGCACACACTCCCTTTCCGAAATAGGTCAGTACACCAAGCACCACACTGAGATTTAGTATATTTGTTTCTAAAATATTGGTATTTAATCTGAAACCCTCAGCGGAAGATAAAAAAATTAGGGAAATGAAAGAATCAGTTACATTTTTCATACGCTCTCCCCTCATAGATAAGGATACTTTTACAAAGTTTTTTCTCCGACTCGATTCATTATGGATAAACAGATTTCGAGTACTTAGTAAGTCCCAGGTCCCGCATAACGATAAATAAGGATATAATAAAAAACACTTTGCTCAATCTATCTACTTCTCCGAGTGTCGCAAGTCTTTCTGACCAAAACAAGTGACGTATAAGTCCATTATTTTGGATCAGCCCCTCCCCTATTGGCTGAACAAGAAAATTGATAAAGGGGGGGGTCCTTAAAATCCCGAAGGATACGGATTTTAGTCTCCGAGATTAAACAAATGGATTAGCAAATAAAAGTGCTAGAGCTACAACTAATCCATAAATAGTTAAAGCTTCCATAAAAGCTAAACTTAGCAGTAAGGTACCTCGTATTTTACCCTCCGCCTCCGGTTGTCTCGCAATACCTTCAACAGCTTGTCCCGCAGCAGTGCCTTGACCAATGCCAGGTCCAATAGAAGCAAGACCTACGGATAATCCAGCAGCAATAACGGAAGCAGCAGAAATCAAAGGATTCATGGTAATCTCCTCTTAGATTAATAAATGGTGGATAATATGATAGTTTTCTCTATTGATTTGATTGTTCAACTAGAGAACAATTTCTTTTCTTTGAAAACAACTGAATTTTGATTCGACGAAATGGTATTAAAAAATTATTTGATAATACAAAATAGGTAAATCCTCTACCCTTATATTATATTCTTTTTTAGATAAAATATTCTATCTCTAATTCTTTAGAGATAGAATATTATAAACAAACTATGTACATAAAACGTATGTATCCCTTCGAGTCATTGCTCGAAACCGGGATACACACATAGTTTACTAAACTAATTCCCATTAGTAAACCTATTAATCTTATTAATGTAGATATGAATCTACAAATATGATCTATTCTATCTATCGATTTTATCGACGGGTGAGGTGATCCTTAATCTTTCTACTAAGATCTTAGAGATTCAGTATTTTCATTTATTACTATAATTAAGGGCGAATCAAAATGGAAATAACATTTAACGTTTTATAAATGAGCAAATTTTTATTATTATGAATTAAAAGACTAAGTCCAATTAATTAAATTAATGATGACCCTCCATGGATTCTCCTATATAAGCTGCGGCTAGAGTTGCAAAGATTAGAGCTTGAATGCCACTTGTAAATAATCCTAGGAACATTACAGGTATAGGTACCACTAAAGGTACTAAGGAAACAAGAACGGCAACTACCAATTCGTCAGCTAATATATTTCCAAAAAGTCGAAAACTAAGTGATAGAGGTTTCGTAAAATCTTCTAATATGTTAATCGGTAAAAGTATTGGGGTTGGTTGAATATATTTACCAAAATAGCCTAAACCCCTCTTTGTAAGACCTGCATAAAAATAAGCTACTGATGTGAGCAAAGCTAGAGCTACTGTAGTATTAATATCATTTGTAGGCGCGGCTAATTCCCCATGAGGTAATTGAAAAATTCCCCAGGGGAAAAGAGCACCTGCCCAATTAGAAACAAAGATAAATAGAAACATGGTTCCTATAAAAGAAACCCAAGGACCATATTCTTCTTCGCCAATCTGAGTTCTAGCCAAGTCCCGAACAAATTCGAGAACATATTCCACAAAATTTTGAGCTCCGTTTGGAACAATTTGTGGGTCTTGAACAGCTAGAGTAGCTGAACTTAATAATACAGCAATTACAATCCAGGAAGTTATAAGTACCTGTGCATGAACTTGGAATCCCCCTATTTGCCAATAAAAATGCTGACCTACTTCCACACCGGATATCTCATAGAAAAAATTCAGCGTGTTAATAGGAAATTGTACAATATTCATATTACCCTTTCTATATAAAGATGAATTAAAAAAAAAATGATTTTGGTTCAATGACCGATTCCTCAATTATTTCACTATCATCAGTCAGGCTACGAAATAAAATAATGAAATGATTATTTCATTGATTAAGAAGATTTCTGTATTTCTAGACAAATATATCTTAATCTATTCTATAAGATTTGGGAATAGTAGCTAACTTAGTTTTAGCTTCTCTTTTTTTTGTTTATTCACTTTTTATAGAATTACAATGCTCTACCCGTGCGAATTGCTAAAATTAATTTTTTTAGGATCAGTCGGATTGGTCCTCTACCATCATCATTGGCTGGGATTGGGATATCCACGAGATCCGGGTCACAATCTGTATCAACTAAGCAAATTGTGGGAATACCCAAAGTTCTACATTCCCGAATAGCAGTATATTCTCCTTTTTGATCGAGAATTATTACAATATCGGGCAATTTTTTCATGTATCTAATACCTCCCAGATCTTCCTGTAATTTGTTCAATTCTCTCCTGAGTATTGCTGCTTCTTTCTTCGTAAATTGATCAAATCCTCCCGTATTTTTTTTTTTCATTAAATTTTTTAATTTTTCAAGTCTTGCTTCTGTAGTAAACCAATTAGTTAACATACCCGCGAGCCATTTTTTATTTACATAATGACATCGAGCTGCTAAAGCAGCTAATTTAGCTGCATCAGCTGTTTGATGTTTTGTACCAACTATCATAAATTGTTTTCCTCTTTTTGCTCCATCAAACACAAAATCACAGGCTTCTGATAAAAAACGAGCGGTATAAGTCAAATTTATAATATGACTATTTTGACGTTCTTTAAAAATGTAAGGTGCCATTTTAGGATTCCATTTTTTTGTCTCATGACCAAAATGAACTCCTACTTTTACCATCTCTTTCAAATTGATGTTCCAATTTTTTTTCGTCATTTTCTTTTTTTGCTTTTTAATATGAACTGGAATATCTACATTCCAATGGAATGGGTTAGATTGCTTGCCGTAGCGTACTTGGTACAAGTATTCATTTGATTTTTTATTTCTTTTTATACAGCAAATTGTTAGATTTGTTTATTTATAAATGACTTTTTTACTACTTCTACTCGTTTTGATTTTTTCTTTATTTTGACTAGTTTTTTTAGAACTTTTTTTTTTTTTTATTTTTTTTTTTTTTTTTTTTGCAATAAAACTTTCAAGAAAAAATCTTTCACTTTTATTCTAAATATACTTTTCTTACTAATTCTCGGATCTATTTTACTCCGTTTTTTCAAAGGGTTGAATCCAGTACCAACAGGTATCATTTTCCCGAGAATAACATTTTCCTTCAAGCCCTTCAACCAATCAATGCGACCTTGAAGAGCAGATTTCGCTAAGACCCGAGCAGTTTCCTGAAAACTCGCTTCCGATAGAAAACTTTGAGTATTCAGAGATGCGTTTGTCATTCCCAATAAAATGGTTCGATAGTTTATTCTTTTTTCGAGAGCGCGATCCATTCTTTGTGCTTGTGATAATCCAATGAGTTCTCCGGGTAAAAAAAGACTATTTAGTCCATTTTCAAAATTTTTATTTTCGGACTTTTCGACATCTACAACTAAAACTTTCGATGTAATTTGGCGCACAATAATTTCTATATGCTTATCAGAAATTTGTACCCCCTGGGATCGATAAATCTTTTGAATTTCATTGACCAACTGATTCTGACTATCCTCCATAGTTATTCTAACACTGGTGAATGACCCCCAAAAATTTCCAAAAAATATTGCCAGGTGTCTGTTCAATTCTTTAAATTTTTTTTTTCGATTTTTCGATATTAAAGTATTCGAGCGGGCTTCTGATAATTGTTCAACTTTAGGAAGACCTTGAATTATATCATCGGATTTTAATCTTTCGTATGACATGGTGATTAATGTATCTCCTTCGTAAAGAATTTTACCATAATAACTATTATGAGTTGCTCCTCGAGTACCCAAATAGGGTTTAGCTAATCTAATGATAAAAGATTCCTCACGAACAACTACAATTTGACCAGATCCTTGGAGTTGTTTATCTTCGAATATCCATATACTTTTGCAAAAAAATTGTCCAAGGCTGACTACTGGAAATGTTTTTTCAAAAAAATTGGATAGGGAAAAGTACAAATTAAAATTGAAAAGAATATTTCTGCATGAATCAAATTTATAAATTTCCCTCTTTTCGTCCATAAAATAGCATTTAGCTACTTGAAAAGTATTCGAGTCATTGTTAGAAATTAAACGTTCATTTAATAATACTTTTTTATAAGTCATCAAACGACAGTATGGAAAACGATTAGCAATACTATGTAAATAACCCAGGAGACCTGACAATGCCATTTTTTTATTTGCATCCGACTTTTTTACTTTATTTAAGCTTTTTAAATCATTAAACAAAACGATTTGCAAAAAATCAGAAGTAGACAGAATAATAAAAGATTGATCTTTTTTATTCTCATTAGGTACTGAACGAATAGTTCCCTTACTAAGTAATTTACTTTGATCATTCGAAAAAAAAGAATTAGTGTGACCTAATTTGTTATGAAAAAAAAATGGAGAACTTGCCATATTAAAAAAAGGGTATTTTAGCAAGCTAATTTGAATCATATTGATAATGATCTTATTTGTTCTTACTGAAATGAGAGAAGCATAAGCCTTTTTTATTTTTAATCTGGGCCTTCCGTCTAATTGATTTTCAAGAAAATTCCTTTCTTTTTCAATCGAATAACCCCCGAGAATATTCCCATATTTTATCATTTTTGAACGAGGGTCATTCAAAAAAGCAAAAATGTTGTTATTTTTATTTTTATAGAAAATATATTCTATAGGCATTCTAAGAATTAAATGAGGACAAGAGATTCTTCGCTTCCCCAATTGTTTATCACACCATAATGGTACGATGAGTTCGTTTTTTACCCTCATATTGTTGGTATTTTCAAAAAGAATGGTGCAATCGATAGAGTCTTGATGTTCGTTAGCTATGGTTCGATCAGTTTCGAGATAATTGAAGATTTTTTCCCCTTTTTCAAAACAGTTTGAGTCAACTGATTCGTGTTTCACCTGATCCACTGAATAATTCGAAAGTGATTTATGTTTGTAAAGAAGAAGTTCTGTAATATCCACTTGATCTTGATCTTTATGAAAAGCGGATTCATATATCCCTCCCGATAATACCCATAAATGAGTGGTCTTTTCTATTAAATTAGACAGCATAGGAATATTCCAGTGCATTTCTCCTGTCAGGCCAGAATATATATATTTCTTTACTTTCTCTTTAAAGGGGGGTTTTTTTGCACGAATCTCAGCAATTATTTGTTCCGATTCCACGAGTTGATTATTCTGAATGAATAGCAAGCTTTCTGGCGGAATCGTTAAGTTTTGTACTTCATATTGATTATCAATAGTAACGTCTAAACTATTATGACATATATAAGCAGGGTGCCCATGACGGGTGCGGGTAGGAAAAACGAAATTTTCGTTGAATTCCATTTTTCCGGTGAACGGGGCTCGTATATGTTCTGCAATATCACCCGTAAATACCCCACCAGTATGAAAAGTCCTTAATGTTAGTTGAGTTCCCGGCTCTCCAATTGATTGGCCTGCAATAATGCCAACTGCTTCTCCTAATTCAATTAAGTTACTATGAGTAGTATTTCGACCATAACATAATTGACAAATACAAGATATACTTTTGCAAGTAAAAGGGGTTCGTATATATATTGGTTGTATTTGGAAATAATAGAATTGATTGGCAAGTTTAATCCCAATATCTTCATTGCGCGTGGCAATACATCTTCCCTTTATATATACATCATCTGCTAATACGCGCCCAATGAGTGTTTGTAAAACAAATTGATTTTTGATTGTTTCTTGATCTTGAATAAGATTTACAAAAAGACCTTGGATAGTACCACAATCTACTTTACGTACAACGAGGTGTTGTACTACTTCAACAAGTCTACGTGTGAGATATCCAGCATCTGCTGTTCGTATAGAAGTATCCACAACTCCTTTACGAGCACCGTAGCAGGAAATAATATATTCTGTTAAGGAAAGTCCTTCACGTAAATTTCCTTGAATGGGTAGATCAACAATTTTTCCTTGAGGATCTGACATTAATCCTCTCATACCTACTAATTGGTGAACTTGAGATATACTTCCTCTAGCTCCTGAAAAGGACATCATATGTACTGGATTAAGAGGATCAGTCATCTTAAAATTCGGATTCATTTCTCGTTTCAAATATTCACTGGTAGCATGCCATATCTCAATCAATTGACGTAATTTTTCCACTGCATGTACATTTCCATAATCATGATGTCTTTCCGAAGCAAACCCTTGTTGCTGCACATCTTGGATAAGCCATAGTTTAGCTGGTGTTGTTAAAAGATCATCAATTCCTAATGAAATAGCTGCATCGGTAGCTTGCTGGAAACCTAAAATCTTCAGTTGATCTAATACATGTGATGTATATGTCATTCCAAATTGATTTACAAATCTTTTAATAAGGTGCTTCATAACAAATTTATCCATCCCTTTATTAAAAAAGGGCACTTCAAAAGGAAAGGGTACTTTGAATTTAGGTTGTATCATAAGAATAAAATGGGTATTTTGAATTTAGGTTGTATCATAAGAATATAAATATCTCCATTTTGGATAAAATCTCCCCATTTTGGGTTGGGGAGTAGGAATCAGCAATGGGTTTAAGCTCCAAAGCTCCCTTAATCTTTATCTCTGCATCAATGAAAGGATCATAAGATTAATCACATTAAATTCTGAATAGTGACAGTTCTTGTCGGATATCATAAGTCCACAAGCCTTTTATAGCTTCTTCTATTTCTCGATTAAAACGAATACGACCAACGGTCGTTCGAATGTATTTATTAAGTATTTCCCCCATTCTACATTTTCTTATTCGAAAATGATCATAGATTTCGTAGAAGGTACCAAAAGATTCATATTGAACTTCGATAGGAAGTTCTCGATTTACTGAATTAATAATAGAGGTATCTATATCTCTCCTCCATCGGAGCCATAAAGGACTGTCTAAATCAATTTGTTTTTGTTCATAAGCTTTTAGCGCATCATCATAGCTATAAAACGAAGGTGAGACGATCTTATTTTTTGAATTATTCGGGTGGTATCTATTTTCATAAATGCCCTGGTTTTTTTGAATAGTTGATCTATAAAGTCCTAGAAGCATATCTTGAGTCGGTACACAAATAGGGTCTCCTATAGTTGGAGAGATAAGATTGAGATGAGAAAACATAAGTAAACGAGCTTCTACTTGAGCTTCCATAGATAAAGGTACGTGGACAGCCATCTGATCTCCGTCAAAGTCTGCATTAAATCCTGCACAAACCAATGGGTGTAACCGAATGGCACGTTCTTTTATTAAAATGGGTAGAAATGCTTGTATTCCTAATCTGTGTAAGGTGGGTGCTCGATTTAACAATATGGGATGTCTTTGGATAGTCTGTTTAAGTACGTTCCATATAATAGTTTTCCTATCTCGAATTAAAAATTTAGCAGTTCTTAGATTGGGAGCAATCTGTCGTTCAACTAGATCACGAATTAAAAATGCTTGAAAAAGTTCTATTGCGATTTCTCGGGGTAATCCACATTGATACAATGAGAGATGGGGACCTACCACAATAACAGAACGACCTGAATAATCGACCCGTTTTCCAAGTAAACTTTCACGAAATCTTCCTTCTTTCCCTTGGAGAAAATCTGAGAACGATTTATAAGGTCTATCCTTACTATCTTTCACCGGTTGCGCGCCTATACTGTTATCAAGAAGTGTATCTACAGCTTTTTGGACTAATTTCTTTTGATCAAACAATAAATTTGGTATTAGAAATGCACGAGTCCATTCTATGGATTCTAAAAGATTATTATTTCGACGGATAACTTTTAGATAAAGTTCATTGAGATCCGAAGTAATCACTCCACCTTCATTTAATTTATACATTGGCCTCAGGTCGGGAGGAAGAACTGGTAATAGGCATAAAACCATCCATTCTGGTTCTACATTTGTTTGAATAAAATATTGAGCAAATTTCATCCGTCGAACCAGGCGATCCTTTCTTCTTTGAAGTGAAAGAAGTTTTTTCTTGATACTATCATATAGTTTTTTCAAAGGAGAGTCTGGCTTCAAAAATTGGATTTTTGTCTCCCCCGACAAAAATAATATAGATATTTTCGTATCTAGTTCCTTCCATTCTATATATGAATGATCTATAATCATTTGCAGATCTAGACCAGCTAATTGTTCTTTGATAGCTTTTCCTCCAGTGGCAATTTCTCGATCTTGAAATAGCGCAAAATCCCAAGAGAGATAAGAAGCAATATCTTTTGCCCAAGATTTAGACTCATATTCACGAAGTTCTCCCTGAAATCGCAATAAAGTTGGCTTCTTAACTGTGGGCCTAGTAATAAAAACATTTGGATAGGTTTTTACAATCTTTTTTTCCCCCCCCTCAGAATCGGACATGAAAGTTTCCTCTCATCCGGCTCAAGTAACTATACCCAAATGGAAAGTGATTATGTATCATTATGCAAAAAATGTTTTTTGCTCTCTGATACAAACAATGTTTCCCGACGGTTTTCGTCTCCAAGTGATAAAACTAAATAGTTACTCTTTGCTCAAGTGCCAAGTGAATTCGATTATTGGTTTACAATTCGTATTATGACATAAATTATGTAATTAATGAGCAGTCTTCTCCCTTTTGAACGATACATTTCTTTGTGAAAGACCTTTCATTTATTTTGAAATTCATATGGGATTTACTTGTCTCTATCTCTTTATTAATTGATCCTGTAGGTTTCTGTTTTACTTCGATGGTTACAATACTATTTGAAGCATATGTGCGATGAATAGACTCCTATAACCATATTTTCTCTTTGGTCTAGAATAAAAATAAAATAGATTTTTGATTCCATTTTGTTTCTGTTTCTAATAAAAGAAGTATTTTTACGAAGTCCAATTAGCAATTTCAATTCAATATACAAATATTAACCCTAGATTCATTCCTCTTTATCAACATGGTTCTAATTCTGAGCTTCATGCCCCTCTTGCCGAGGGACGTGTCAGAGCTAAGGGCATCCCAATTAGATTGAATAGGATGACAGTTCCTATGGATCTGTATAATCGGAGCTTGTGATCAAGTCACACATCGCAGTATACTGGGTCTTCTAATTCTTTACGAGTTTTATCTAATAGATTCGCGATATAACTGGGACGTCGTTTGAAATACCAAATATGAACAACTGGGCATGCCAGTTTAATGTATCCCATTCGATATCTTCGAATTCGAGGATCAATAACAAGTTCAACTCCACATTGAGTACAAAAATTGGAGTCGTAGTTTTCCTTCTCATTTTCTATCATTGGCGGTTTTACACAAGCACAAACTCCCCTTTTCTTAGGTCCAAATATCCTTTCACAAAGTAATCCATCTCTTATTGGTTCATAAGTTCTATAATCTAAAATCTGTTCTGCAGTCACTTGTCCGACTCTTTCTCCATTAGGTAATATTCTTTCAGACCAAGCGAGAATCTGCTCGGGAGAAACTAATCCAATTTGAAGTTGTTCGTGTTTATTCTGGTCATTCATAAAAAATAAATTTTGATTCATTTTGATCAAACTTCCTTCTTATCTATCTGAAAGTCTATCTCAGATAGAATAGTATGATTCAATTCTAGAGCTAAAGATCGTAGTTCTCGACTGAGCAATCGGAAAGATTCTGTAAAAGTGGTAGGTTTCGGCATTGGTTCTCCGTTGAAAATGGCACCAAATATTTTTTCACGAGTGTCCATATGATCAGATTTTAAAGTAAGTATCTCGTGTAAAATATAAGCAACACCAAAACCTTCTAGAGCCCAAACTTCCATTTCTCCTACTCGTTGTCCTCCTCTGGAGGATTTTCCTTTTAGAGGTTGTTGTGTAACCAACGCATAAGGTCCACGGGAACGTGCATGAATTTTGTCGTCAACTTGATGGCACAATTTCGATATATAAGCTATTCCTATTGTAACAGGTTGTTCAAAAACCTTTCCTGTTCTTCCATCAATTAATCTATGTTTTCCAGGATTATCAGTTTCAAATACCCATGGATTAGCTGTTTGCTCGCTAGCTTTATAAAGCTCAGAAAACACTAGTTTTCTAGAAGCTTCTCGCTCGTACCTTTCGTCAAAAGGTGGAAGTCTATAATGTTTGTTCATTAGTTTTCCTGCTAAACCAAGTAAACATTCAAAGATCTGTCCTACATTCATTCGTGAAGGTACCCCTAATGGATTTAATACCATGTCCACTGGTGTTCCATTTTGTAAATAAGGCATATCTTGCCTGGGCAAAATTTTTGAAATAATACCTTTATTACCATGCCTTCCCGCTACTTTATCACCCACTTGTATTTTACGTTTTTGTAAAATATATACATGAACTTTTTCTACAATATCGCCGAGATAATCGTCTTCCTCCTCCTCGAACTCCTGAAAGCATCTCACATCGATAACTCGACCTTTTACACCTTTAGGGACTCTAAAACAATTTTCTTTTCCAGTAGGTGCCTTAATATCAAATAAAGCTTGTAATAATTTTCCTTCTGGAGTATTTATTAGTGAGTCTTCTTCTGCTTCCAGTATTAATTTACCTACTAATATATCACCTGTTTCTATCCAAGATCCTATCATTACAATGCCGTTTTCGTCCAGATGACGGAGTAAGTAAGCATTTAAATGAGGTATTTCTCTAGTTATTACTTCAGGGCCCTGGTCCGTAAAATAAACTCCAATTTCGTATCTTACGATCTGAAAAGAAGTAAAAATGTCTTCATATACCAGACGTTCACTAATAAGTATTGCATCTTCAAAATTGTATCCTTCCCATGGCATATAGGCCACTAAAATGTTTTTTCCCAAAGAAAGTTCTCCCCCTGCTGTAGCTGCACTGTCCGCTATAATTTGTCCCCTCTTTACATATTCCCCTTGGCGAACTCGGGGTTTTTGATGTATACAAGTATCACTATTAGAACGTTGATATAGAATCAATTCTGTTTCTATATTGTCTCGAGCAACAGATGAAGTGATTATTATATTTTCACCATCAATATACTTTATTTTTCCCCCTTGCTTGGCTATAGCTACACTTCCTGAATCTAGAGCTACTTGACCCTCCAATCCAGTTCCAACAATACACTTCTCAGGTTGAACAAGTGGAAGTGCTTGACGCTGCATATTAGAACCCATTAAAGCACGATTCGCATCATTATGTTCGATAAAAGGAATAAGGCAAACTCCAACGGAAAAATATTGGGAAGGGAAGATACTTCTGAAATGAATTTGGTCCCATGCAAAAAATAAAAATTCTTGTTGAAATCGAGCTGCAGTCAATTGTTCCTCTGGAACCCCTTGATTTAATGCCAGAGAATTTCCTATAGCTATCCGATAGTATTCATCTTCTCCCGGTAATAGATAAACCATATGGTCTTTGTTCGATCTATCAGATAGCCTATAGAATGGGCTTTGTAAAGAGCCGTAATGACCAAGCGTTGCATAAATAGATAACGATCCAATAAGCCCAACATTTATTCCTTCGGATGTCGTAATCGGACAAATACGTCCATAATGACTAGGATGAATATCCCGTGTACGAAAAGTAGACGTTCGACTTGTCAATCCTCCAGGGCCCAAAGAGCTCACTTTTCGACTATGAACTATTTCTGCCAACGGATTAGTTTGATCCAAAAATTGTGATAAGGGATGTAACCCAAAAAAACTACGAAAAGTATCCGTTAATGAAATGAAATTTTCCAATTTAATAAGAGTTATTCTCTTTTTAGCATTGATTGATACAGGTAATATAGTTTTTTCAACTGCTTCTCTGAAATCATATAGAGCTAATCGTAATTGCTCTTGTAATAAATCTGCTACAGAACGAATATATCGATTTTGTAAGTGATCTATATCATCGGGTGTACCTGCTCCAAATTGCACTTTGATAAGGTAATCCACAGCAGCCAATATATCGTGCGGTAATAATAAAATTTCGTTCTCGGGTATATCAAGACTTAGTTTTTTATTCAGATTTCGTCGACCAATCTTTCCTAATAAACATTTCGTTCGAAAAAATGTTGTTACTTTTTCATATATAGACTCAAAATCCAATTCTTCTTCTTCTTCTTCTCCTTCTTCTTCTCCTTCTTCTTCATTTTCGTCACTTATGTAAAGTTTTTTATAAAGTTTCAAAATAGCTTTGCGCTTCCCGCCATACCAATCGTACTTGTATGTATAATACTCCTCTGAATATTGGAAAAATGCTTTAACATTCTTATAGTTAAAAATATCTTCGGAATTTAGACCCATAGCCAATAAAAAAAGTAAAACAGATATTTTTTTTTTGTTTATACGAATCCATATCTTTTCTTTTTTTTTATTAAGCTCTAATCTTGATCTTCCTCCCCAATCTGAAATTATTGTGCCAATCCAGATAATGTTTCCCGACGGTTTTCGTTCCCAAGTGTAATAAATACCGGGACTTCTTACTATTTGATTGACCACGACTCTGTAATTTCCAGTTATTACAAAAGTTCCTTTAGAATTCATCAAAGGAATATCTCCCAGATATAAAATCTGGTCCTGTATTTCACAAGTTTTCTTAGTTTTCTTAATCAATCTTGCTGGTACATATAATTGACAGTTATATGTAAGAGACATATATACAGCATCTCTCTCTTTAATGAAAGGTTCTGTTAGTTTATATTCAGAACCAAAAAGAATAATTTTTATCTTTTTATTTGAGCTTTCAATTTTTGAAAAGTTATTGATTTCTTCTATTAAGCCTTGATTGATAAAACGAAAAAATCCTTCAAGTTGTATTTTACCAAATTGGGGAATTGTAAATATTCCTTTATTTTCTTCTAATCGCATTGGATGTTTGCTATCCTATTATATATATATAGTAAATTTTATATTTCGATATTTTATTCCCCATTAATCTAGACGAATAAATTCGACAAAAAATTGACATGTTTTGTTCACTATATCAAAAAAAGTAAAAAACAAAAAAAGAAGCTATTTTGCTTTTATTATTAAAATATGATATATGACGTAAATATTTCTATAGTTGTAAATTCTCTAGTTATTGACAGACAAAAGTGGATTTAGTATACTAATTGGGTACTCTAAATTCCTATTCTATACTAGAGGCAGGAACTTAAATTCCTAACCGATATTAATAGGTTATAGGTTCCATTTCAATAAGATAATTGAAAATCAATCCCTCTTTTTTCCTATTGGAAAAGTCTCAATTATTAGACCTGGGGACTATAAATTGGTTATACGGCATATTCGAGTGATAAACAAGAATACGTGAAATACCTTACATATCATCTCCGATAAATAAAGCAAAATTTTCCCTTAGGATAAACTAGATATGGGGATGGCGACATAGCCAAGTGGTAAGGCAGGGGACTGCAAATCCTCGATCCCCAGTTCAAATCTGGGTGTCGCCTTGGTAGTCTAAACAAATAGAAAAGTCTCTATTTGTATCCATGTCTTTTGGAGACAACTTGTGTAGCTTCAGGTGCTATTGCTAATATAGCAAATAAAATTCAATTTTATCGTTAATGTCTGATCTGATAGGTAGTTTATAGTAATTAGTTACAATAAAAAATTTTGAGAAGCCTCTACTATTGGCTCATCCTTTCAGAATAGGAAGGTAGAAGATTTCCACTTTGCACTATTTTGAATAGTTCCATTATCATCAAGAATCAATAATGATATTATTTTTTTTTTTACTTTTTTTTTTCAGTTTTTATAAAGAGAGGGATTCGTATGGATATAGTCGGTATCGCTTGGGCTGCTCTAATGGTAGTCTTTACTTTTTCTCTTTCACTCGTAGTATGGGGTAGAAGTGGAATTTAATAGAATTTGAATAGTCCTTCTGTTTTTAATCGTTCTGTTAAAAACAAATAAACAATGATTATTACGATGATTAAATCATTACTATCATTAATTATTTATCTATCGTTAAATTATCAACGAGATGATTAATAAATATCAAATTGATCATGTTAGAAATAAAATTCTACTTCATATTTTCTAAATATGAAGTAGAATTTTATATAGCGAACCATACTATTTTTAACTATACATCTGTTAAAGCATATGGAGCATTATTGCTCTGTCTTTTCCATATAAATTTTTTGCCTTTACGATTTACAATTTTGTATATTACTATGGAATAGTAAACAATGCGTATTCGTATTATAAATATTTTTGAAAATATTATTCAAATCAAAAATAACACCTATGTTTTTATTTACATAAATTTTTCCAGAGATATGTAAGAAATTATGTCTAGTTCCCACGAGACAAATTAGAATTTAGATCTACTTATCCAAAATATGTATATAAGTGGTACAAACGACAATTTTTTTCTTTTGTAACTACTTCTTTTCAAAAAAAATCTACTGACCGCTATTACTTTTTTATAGTTACGATTTAGACTAATTCTAGATTCTAAGTAATCACTCTAGTTCACTTTGAGGCTTCGTTTGTGCGTAAATGACGATTAGAAAAGCAGTGGGCACTGCAATGAATAATAGAATAGCAATAAATGCAACGTTATTTACTTCCATGATTGATTTTCGCTTCGTTTTAAAATAACTTGAGATTTGATCTCATAGAGTATCTCTCTTTTTTTTTTTTCTTTCTCAAGGAAAAAAAAGATTGCGAATCTAATAATTCGGCGAATCCACACACAAAATGTGTAAAAAAAGATGTCAAATCTATTCTACTCTATTTTCCTTTTTTGCTCTTGTTTGGGGTAGGAATTGCTCAAACAATTGTTCAATTTATTGAATCGGGACTGACGGGGCTCGAACCCGCAACTTCCGTCTTGACAGGGCGGTACTCTAACCAATTGAACTACAATCCCACTAGGTACAGTTTATTGACTAAACTGTCATAAAAAAAACTGTGCGTGCCGGGTCGTATTTTGTAAAACTTTTTTCTTTCAAATATATATGTCAAAAGTATCTGTTCGTTCCGATTCTTTCTCATATACAGTATAGGATTAGAGGGTAGGGGATTCAAAAACCAATTACCTTTCTTATCTGATAGATAAATATCTATCTCAATCTATCAAGTTGGTATTGGGCCGAGCTGGATTTGAACCAGCGTAGGCATATTGCCAACGAATTTACAGTCCGTCCCCATTAGCCACTCGGGCATCGACCCAGGAAAAAATGGGAAATTGATTATAGTACCTAATTAGGTACTATAATGACTTTCCTAGCCTACTACCCCTAGGGGAAATCGAATCCCCGTTGCCTCCTTGAAAGAGAGATGTCCTGGGCCACTAGACGATAGGGGCCTACTTATTGTTATAATATTCAAATCCCTAGGAATTTGTCAATATAAAAGAATCTTTCTTCATATTTCATTATTGAATATTCTTCTTGTGTTGTCAGGATCGACAATATAACTATATTCAATTAATTGAGTTCTATTATTGACCCCATTATTTGGAATCTATCGAATATGTAATAGACTTCTCCATTGGTAATGAAATGGTCAAAAGCCCTTTTAACTCAGGGGTAGAGTAACGCCATGGTAAGGCGTAAGTCATCGGTTCAAGCCCGATAAAGGGCTCTTGCTTGCAATAAAGCCCAGTTGTTATTTTTAAGATTTATTTGATTAAGACAAAAAAGCTGCAATATACCTTTTTTTTATAACGAAATAGAACATGCTAATATTAATTGAGGACAACATATATAATTTTTTTTAGATAGAACTTTTTTTCTTGTATCTCGCTACTAATAAAACGAGGAATAGTATAAGATTAGGCATTAATAATACTTCACTTTCATATTTTTCATTGAAGAATTACTAATTTCAATTAGTACGTATTACTTTAAAACTATAATAAAAATGAGAAGTAAGTGAACCTAACCCATTGACTGATTAATAATATAACTTATTCTTATATTGAAAATTGAGGTAGATTTTGAAAATGAACCTTCAATCAATTGAAATTATTAAAATACTCTCATATTTGATTGTTAATTGGATATTCTGTCGAATGATTTTTTTATTTCCAAAAAAATGGATATGTAAGTCTGAATTTTAGATGGAAGTATTTTCCTTTTATCTTTAAAAGCATAATTCGATTATGATGTACCAAACATTCTTACTATGTTTGTACAAGACATTTTATCTCGGTCATTCTACCAGTGGAAAATAGATTGGAATTGAGAAAAAAAAAGATAAGAAAAAAAATGAAATAGAAACAACTTCGAATTTTCATGCATTTACTATATATAAGTAATTCGGTTTCAATATAAAACCCGTGCCAATAAAGAATCTTCGAAACCCGATTTATTGAAAGGGATGATGGATGAAAAATTGTCCATAAATATTTCAATATAAAACAGTGTATACCCTTTGATTCTATCGAATAGGGTGTTCGGAAAAGGTTGAAATAGTTAAATAGGAGGATTACTATGACTATAGCCCTTGGAAAGTCTTCCAAAGAGGAACAAACTTTATTTGATATTATGGATGACTGGCTACGCAGAGACCGTTTTGTTTTTGTGGGTTGGTCCGGTTTATTGCTTTTTCCTTGTGCTTATTTTGCACTAGGCGGATGGTTCACGGGCACAACTTTTGTGACTTCGTGGTATACTCACGGATTGGCCAGTTCCTATTTGGAAGGTTGTAATTTTTTAACTGCTGCAGTTTCTACGCCTGCTAATAGTTTGGCACATTCTTTGCTGCTATTATGGGGTCCTGAAGCACAAGGAGATTTTACTCGCTGGTGTCAATTAGGTGGTCTATGGACTTTCGTTGCTCTTCATGGTGCTTTTGGTCTAATAGGCTTTATGTTACGCCAATTTGAACTTGCTCGATCTGTGCAATTACGACCTTATAATGCAATTGCGTTCTCTGCTCCGATTGCTGTTTTTGTTTCCGTATTCTTGATCTATCCATTAGGTCAGTCTGGTTGGTTTTTTGCGCCTAGTTTTGGCGTAGCAGCTATTTTCCGATTTATCCTCTTTTTTCAAGGTTTTCATAATTGGACCTTGAATCCATTTCATATGATGGGAGTTGCCGGAGTATTGGGTGCTGCTCTTCTATGTGCTATTCACGGTGCTACCGTAGAAAATACTTTATTTGAAGACGGTGATGGTGCAAATACATTCCGTGCTTTTAACCCAACTCAAGCCGAAGAGACTTATTCTATGGTCACTGCGAATCGTTTCTGGTCCCAAATTTTTGGGGTTGCTTTTTCCAATAAACGTTGGTTACATTTCTTCATGTTATTTGTGCCGGTGACCGGTTTATGGATGAGTGCCATTGGAGTAGTTGGCCTAGCTCTAAACTTACGTGCTTATGATTTTGTTTCCCAGGAGATTCGTGCAGCAGAAGATCCTGAATTTGAGACTTTTTATACAAAAAATATTCTTTTGAACGAAGGTATTCGTGCTTGGATGGCGGCTCAGGATCAGCCTCATGAAAATCTTATATTCCCTGAGGAGGTTCTACCCCGTGGAAACGCTCTTTAATGGAACTCTAACTTTAGCTGGTCGTGACCAAGAAACCACTGGTTTCGCTTGGTGGGCTGGTAATGCTCGACTTATTAATTTGTCAGGCAAATTACTTGGAGCTCATGTGGCTCATGCCGGATTAATTGTATTCTGGGCTGGAGCAATGAATTTATTTGAGGTGGCTCATTTTGTACCAGAAAAACCTATGTATGAACAAGGATTGATTTTACTTCCCCATCTAGCTACTCTAGGATGGGGAGTCGGTCCTGGTGGGGAAATTGTGGACACTTTTCCCTATTTTGTATCCGGGGTACTTCACTTAATTTCTTCTGCAGTTTTAGGCTTCGGTGGTATTTATCACGCACTAATTGGACCCGAAACTTTAGAAGAATCTTTTCCATTTTTTGGTTATGTATGGAAAGATAGGAACAAAATGACCACAATTTTAGGTATTCACCTAATCTTGCTAGGTGTTGGTGCTTTTCTCCTAGTGTTTAAGGCTTTGTATTTTGGTGGCATATATGATACCTGGGCTCCCGGCGGTGGAGATATAAGAAAAATTACGAACCTTACGCTTAACCCAAGTACTATATTTGGTTATTTACTAAAATCCCCTTTTGGAGGGGAGGGATGGATTGTTAGTGTGGACAATCTAGAAGATCTAATTGGAGGACATGTGTGGTTAGGTTCCATTTGTATCTTCGGTGGTATCTGGCACATCTTAACAAAACCTTTTGCGTGGGCTCGCCGTGCATTTGTATGGTCCGGAGAAGCTTACTTATCTTATAGTTTGGCAGCTCTCTCTGTCTTTGGTGTCATTGCTTGTTGTTTTGTTTGGTTTAACAATACAGCTTATCCCAGTGAATTCTATGGACCTACCGGCCCAGAGGCCTCTCAAGCACAAGCATTTACTTTTCTAGTTAGAGACCAGCGTCTTGGAGCTAGTGTGGGGTCTGCCCAAGGGCCCACTGGTTTAGGTAAATATCTTATGCGTTCTCCTACTGGAGAAATTATTTTTGGAGGGGAAACGATGCGTTTTTGGGATCTTCGTGCTCCCTGGTTGGAACCTTTAAGGGGTCCTAATGGTTTGGACCTGAGTAAGCTGAAAAAAGACATACAACCTTGGCAAGAACGACGTTCAGCAGAATATATGACTCATGCTCCTTTAGGTTCTTTAAATTCTGTGGGTGGTGTAGCTACCGAAATTAATGCGGTCAATTATGTCTCACCTCGAAGTTGGTTAGCCACTTCTCATTTTGTTCTAGGATTTTTCTTTTTCGTAGGTCATTTGTGGCATGCAGGAAGAGCTCGTGCAGCTGCAGCAGGATTTGAGAAAGGAATTGATCGTGATTTTGAACCTGTTCTTTCCATGACCCCTCTTAATTAAACCAGAGAAAAAACTCTAAATATCTAATTTCTTTTTAGATATTATAAAGATAGTTATATCCTTTGCCATTATTCTTCCAACTGAATCCTTGTTGCTCGGCTATACTATTAATATAATTAATATAGCCGAGCATTTTTTTTGGTACTGAACTAAGTTCTATCTAGGATTTTATTTTTTCATAAGCTAGGTTCAATTGTTCGATCAACAAAAGGAGAGAGAGGGATTCGAACCCTCGATAGTTTTTAACTATACCGGTTTTCAAGACCAGAGCCATCAACCACTCGGCCATCTCTCCCCAATGAGCATAACTCATTTTATCCCGACAGATAATACCTGTCTATAGGGCTAATAGTTATATTATATATTCTATATACACTATATAACTATTATGATGATAAAAATAAAATTTGCTTATTCTTTCTTTATAACTCGAAATTCGAAAATTTCGATTCATTTATGATAAAATAAAAATCCGTAGTGCATTTTAATTAAAAAGACCGGATAGGGATCGAATGGTATAGCCTTTTGAATCTGTTGGAAGCTTTTAAGATTACAATCATGACTATTGCGTTCCAATCGTCTGTGTTTGCATTAATTGCAATTTCAATTCTACTAGTGATTGGTGTACCTGTCGCACTTGCCTCTCCTAATGGCTGGTCAAGTAAAAAAAATGTACTATTTTCAGGTGTATCATTATGGATTGGATTAGTCTTTTTAGTAGGTATTCTAAATTCTTTCATATCTTAAGATATATTGATCTTTTTATCCTTCCTCCCCCTGGGCCTAAATTAATTCACAAAGGAATTTAATTTACGAGAAATAAAAAACCAGGTAATGAAAGTGCTCAAGGGAGAGGTTATTATTAATATGATTGATAATTTATCAATAAGCCTATTGAAATAGGAAAATTGACCTCCATAGAATGGTAATATATGGGTATATATTATACCCATATAACGAGTCAAATGCGGGTATGGTTGAATGGTATAATTTCTCCTTGCCAAGGAGGAGATGCGGGTTCGATTCCCGCTACCCGCCTATCTGTAGAATAGAAAGTTATCGTATTGGTTTAGTCGTATTTGTATCGTATTTATACATACAGCCAAGATATATGAAATTTATTGTGTCTTTGCGGAGACGGGATTTGAACCCATGACTTCAAGGTTATGAGCCTTGCGAGCTACCAAACTGCTCTACTCCGCGTTATCCCTTCATATTAACCTTTCTTATAATACCATTAAAATGGGTACATCGAGCAATCCCTTGGGTATGCTATTCTCCCTCCCTTATATAGGGAGGGACTTTTATATCATAACAATAACTTTAAATAATTCTTTTCTTTACCCTACCAACTCGATTTTGTTACCCCAGCCAACAAACATGCGTGAGCCATTTCACGAATTATATATCCGGATAATTCAAAGTCTCTATAATTGGCTCTGGGTCTTCCAGTCTTCAAACAACGTCGGCGAAGACGTGTAGGTGCACTATTACGCGGTAGAGATTGTAATTTTCTATAAATTTCCAATTTTTCATCCAGTGATGAGACTTCGCTCATCTCTTTTTTCAAAGATTGGCGAAGCAAATTATATTTCCTTTCCAATCTTTGTTTCTTTTTCTCTCTTTGAATGAGACTTTTTCTTGCCATAAGGATTCAGCTACTTTATATAAAGAATATAGATCAAATTTGAGATGGAGAAGTATTACGTGGATTACTCCTTCTTTTTATACACAGAGATTAGATTGAAAAATCTAAAAACTGCGTATAAAAAGAATTAACCGAATTTACCTGATGTAGAGGCGATTAAGAAAGCTGCATAGGTGAATATATAGCCTACAGAAAAGTGAGCTAATCCAACTAATCGTGCTTGAACAATGGAAAGAGCTACCGGCTTATCTCTCCATCGAACTAAATTAGCCAGAGGTGTGCGTTCATGAGCCCATGCAAGAGTTTCAATCAGTTCTTGCCAATATCCACGCCAAGAAATAAGAAACATAAATCCAGTAGCCCAAACAAGATGTCCAAATAAGAACATCCACGCCCAAACAGATAAACTGTTCATACCAAAAGGATTGTATCCATTAATTAGTTGTGAAGAATTTAACCAAAGATAATCTCTTAACCACCCCATTAAATAAGTGGAAGACTCATTAAATTGAGCTACATTTCCCTGCCATAAGGTTATATGTTTCCAATGCCAATAGAAAGTAACCCATCCAATGGTATTCAACATCCAGAAAACTGCTAAATAAAAAGCATCCCAGGCCGAAATATCGCAAGTACCGCCCCGCCCCGGACCATCGCAAGGAAAACTATAACCAAATTCTTTCTTATCAGGCATTAGCTTAGAACCGCGCGCATCTAAAGCACCTTTTACTAAAATCAATGTAGTCGTATGCAAACCTAGAGCAATAGCATGATGAACCAAAAAGTCTCCGGGACCAATTGTTAAGAAGAGTGAATTTTTATTATCGTTAATAGCATTCAACCAACCGGGTAACCATAAGCTTTTTCCGGCATTGAATGCTGGATCATTTGCTGAAGATAAGAGCACATCAAAGCCATATAAGGCTTTACCATGAGCAGATTGTATCCATTGAGCAAATATAGGCTCAATCAAGATTTGCTTTTCTGGAGTACCAAAAGCGAGCATAACATCGTTATGAACATAAAGTCCCAAGGTATGAAAACCTAGGAATAAACTAACCCAACTCAAATGAGATATTATGGCTTCCTTATGCTCCAACATTCTCGCCAATACATTATCCTTATTTTGTTCTGGATTATAATCTCTAATGAGAAATATAGCTCCATGAGCAAATGCCCCCGTCATAATGAATCCGGCAATGTATTGATGATGAGTATACAAAGCAGCTTGAGTAGTAAAATCTTGTGCTATGAATGCATAGGCAGGCAAAGAATACATGTGTTGAGCTACTAAAGAAGTAACAACTCCCAAAGAAGCTAGAGCAAGACCTAATTGAAAGTGAAGAGAGTTATTGATTGTGTTGTAAAGACCCTTATGCCCGCGTCCTAATAAGCCTCCCGGAGGAACATGTGCTTCTAAAATATCTTTTATGCTGTGTCCAATCCCAAAGTTGGTTCTATACATATGACCAGCAATGAAAAACACAAATGCAATAGCTAAATGATGATGCGCGATATCAGTTAGCCACAAACTTTGAGTTTGTGGATGGAATCCCCCGAGAAGAGTTAGAATAGCAGTTCCCGCCCCTTTAGCGGTACCAAATAAATGACTGCTGGAATCAGGATTTTGAGCATAAAGATTCCACTGACCTGTAAAAAGTGGTTCCAACCCTTGGGGATGTGGTACTATATCTAAAAAATTATCCCACCTTATGTGCTCTCCTCTTGATTCAGGAATAGCCACATGAACTAAATGCCCCGTCCAAGCCAAAGAGCTGACTCCGAAGAGCCCTGATAAATGATGATTTAGACGAGACTCGGCATTTTTAAACCATGAAACACTTGGTTTCCATTGAGGTTGTAGATGCAACCAACCCGCTGTTAAAAAGAGAGCAGAAAGAAATAGCAAGAAAAGAGCTCCAATATAAAGATCTTCATTAGTGCGTAAACCAATTGTATACCACCACTGATAAACACCGGAATAAGCAATATTTACTGGACCGGGAGCACCTCCTCGGGTAAAGGCTTCTACGGCCGGTTGACCAAAATGAGGATCCCAAATTGCATGAGCAATAGGTCTTATATGTAAGGGGTCGTGGACCCATGCTTCGAAATTGCCTTGCCAAGCTACGTGGAATAAATTACCAGAGGTCCACAGAAAGATTATAGCTAACTGACCAAAGTGAGAAGCAAAAATCTTTTGATAAAGGCGCTCTTCGGTAATATCATCATGACTCTCAAAGTCATGTGCAGTAGCAATACCAAACCAAATACGACGAGTAGTTGGGTCCTGGGCCAAGCCTTGGCTGAACTTTGGAAATCTTGATGCCATAATGCTTTATCCTCCTAGCCATTATCCTACTGCAATAATTCTTGCTAAGAAGAACGCCCATGTTGTGGCAATTCCACCCAGAAGGTAATGAGCTACTCCTACAGCGCGTCCTTGAACAATACTCAAGGCTCTTGGCTGGATAGCAGGAGCAACTTTTAATTTATTATGGGCCCAAACAATAGATTCAATAAGTTCTTGCCAATATCCACGGCCACTAAATAGGAACATTAAACTAAAGGCCCAAACAAAATGAGCACCTAAGAATAAAAGACCATATGCAGATAATGAAGAACCGTAAGATTGGATTACTTGAGAAGCTTGTGCCCATAGAAAGTCACGGAGCCACCCGTTAATTGTAACGGAACTCTGCGCAAAGTTTCCTCCTGTAATATGAGTTACCACTCCCTGATCACTTATACTACCCCAAACATCGGACTGCATTTTCCAACTAAAATGAAATATTACTACCGAAATTGCATTGTACATCCAGAATAACCCTAAGAAGACATGATCCCAGGCAGATACTTGGCATGTTCCTCCTCTACCGGGCCCATCGCAAGGAAAACGAAAACCAAGATTCGCTTTATCGGGTATTAAACGAGAACTGCGAGCAAATAAAACACCTTTAAGTAATATTAATACAGTCACATGGATAGTAAATGCATGAATATGGTGCACTAAAAAATCCGCAGTTCCTAATGGAATAGGCAACAAGGCCACTTTGGCACCTACTGCTATCAAATCACCACCTCCCCAGGTTAAGCTGGTACTTGCTGTTGCATCAGGAGCTGTCAAACTGGGTGCTAAAGCATGAGTGTTTTGTATCCATTGAGCAAAGATAGGTTGTAATTGGATAGCAGTATCTGAAAACATATCTTTAGGACGTCCTAAAGCACTCATAGTATCATTATGAATATATAGACCAAAACTATGGAAACCTAAGAAAATACATACCCAGTTGAGGTGTGATACAATTGCATCACGATGTCTCAGAACACGGTCTAAAAGATTGTTGTACTGAGTAGTCGGATCATAGTCTCTTACCATAAAAATAGCTGCATGTGCAGCAGCGCCAACTATGAGAAATCCACCAATCCACATATGGTGCGTGAACAGAGATAGTTGGGTACCATAGTCAGTAGCTAGATATGGATAGGGAGGCATAGAATACATATGATGAGCTACGACAATAGTTAAAGACCCTAACATAGCTAGGTTAAGAGCTAATTGAGCATGCCATGAAGTAGTTAAGATCTCGTAAAGACCTCTATGTCCTTCCCCTGTAAATGGACCTTTATGAGCCTCCAAAATATCCTTGAGGTTATGACCAATAACCCAATTGGTTTTATACATATGACCAGCGATTATAAAAAGAACTGCAATAGCCAAATGGTGGTGTGCAGTATCGGTCAGCCACAGACCCCCCGTTACTGGGTTGAGCCCTCCACGAAAAGTCAAAAATTCTGAATATTTTGACCAATTCAGAGTGAAAAATGGGGTCAATCCCTCAGCGAAACTGGGATAAAGTTGAGCTAAAAGCTCACGATTTAAAATAAATTCATGAGGAAGCGGTATCTCTTTAGGGTCCACTCCAGCATCTAAGAGTTGATTAATAGGTAAAGAAACGTGTATTTGGTGTCCTGCCCAAGATAGAGAGCCAAGTCCTAGTAACCCTGCTAAATGGTGGTTCAACATGGATTCTACATCTTGGAACCAAGCCAATTTTGGAGCAGCTTTGTGATAATGGAACCAACCAGCAAAAAGCATTAACGCTGCAAAGATCAATGCACCAATTGCGGTGCAATAAAGTTGCAATTCACTAGTTATTCCGGATGCTCGCCAAATTTGGAAGAACCCAGAGGTGATTTGTATTCCTCGAAAACCTCCACCCACATCTCCATTCAAAATTTCTTGGCCTACTATCGGCCAAACTACCTGAGCACTGGGTTTAATGTGAGTAGGATCGCCTAGCCATGCTTCATAATTGGAGAAACGAGCACCGTGAAAGTACATCCCACTTAGCCAAATAAATATGATGGCTAATTGACCAAAATGAGCACTAAATACTTTGCGAGAGATCTCTTCCAAATCATTGGTATGGCTATCAAAATCATGAGCATCAGCATGTAAGTTCCAGATCCAGGTGGTAGTATTGGGTCCCTTAGCTAGTGTCTTTGAGAAATGACCAGGTTTAGCCCATTTTTCAAATGAGGTTTTAACAGGGTCCCTCTCCACTATGATCTTTACTTCTTCCGGTGAACGAATGGTCATTGAGTTCTCCTCTTTCCAGACGAGACATGAGAAAAAACCCGCCGAATTCAAAAAAAAAAAAGGAAAAAATGACTATATATTCTAAACTCGTCCCTCTCTTTATTTATTTCCCAGTTTAGAACTGGAGCGACTATGATACGGAAGTCGATTTGAGGCAGATGTTCAAATTTATTATGACATATCCAATAGGTGCTTAATGGACCGTTACGAGATATAAAACTTTTTCGCCCAGTGGTAAGGTATATAAATATGATACAATCATTATTTTCATATCCAGATTTATTTATCCATATCTCTGGACCCATATGTTATAGATCACTTTTATGATTCAAAAGAACTTTGAATTGATGAATATTAATTAATCTTTCATAAATTCTATTTATGAAAGATATTTACTCATATTAAAAATATTTTTTAACAATCCATAGATTGTATTCTTTGTTCTATTTTCTATTTTTTCATAATGATTATGCAATAAGAGAAGCTAATTCGTTCGAATAGCATAATAAATTTCATCATCTTGATATAGGGGAGATTTTCATTCTCGAAAACGTCCTGTAATCTTTAACCAATTTTGTGCTTCGATATAATTGCTTGGAGCAAGTGCTATAGCTTGCTTCCAATATTCAGCAGCTTGATCAAACCAAGCTTCCGCAATTTCAGGATCTCCCTGTTGAATGGCCTGTTCTCCTCGGTCGGGATAGAGTAACTTCTAAAAGTTTTCTTCCCTTAGAACCGTACTTGAGAGTTTCCTACCTCATACGGCTCAATTAACTATTCTTTAGTCCTTGTACCCAAACTTCCAAAATAGGGTAGGTAAATACGTTCAGCTTAATCGAAAGAACAGAATGGGTCAATGACATGAGTTTCAAACTTCACTTTCGATAAATGATTAGGTTTTATCTTTTCTCCCACCGTAAAAAGATGAAGTATTAGAAATAAAGAGGTCTACTTCAGATTATCCAGATAAAAATCTTTTTAAGAGGTAACTATCTATGTTCTATATATAAATTTTTGAAATAATACTTTCCTGGTAGGAAAGTATTACTTCACGTCTTTAGGATCTGATGCTACACCGCTGCTCAATAACCTAGTAAATCAACTCTACTACATAAATAGATTCCTTATTTTTGCCCATGAGCAGATTTGATCGTATCAGCCCGAACTTTCAATAATTGATCTTTATGGTGCTTTCTCCATCAATTGAATTGATTTTATTTTATCCATGGACTATCCAGGCTATATTTACCCATTCATATTTGGGCTCCTATGAGGGGTATTCTTTTGACTACAGCTGATAAAAAACCGTTGTTTTGGACGGTGCATATGTAGAAAGCCTCTTTTTTTTTCGTACTAAACGAATTCATTCTATAGTACAGATAGCCGCACGTAATGACAGATCAAGGCCGTGTTATTAAGAGCTTGTGGTAAAGACGGGTTTCGTTCTAATGCCTGGAAATAATATTCTAAAGCCTTAGTATGTTCCCCATTACTTGTGTGGATAAGACCTATATTATACAATATATAACTTCGGTCATAGGGGTCAATTTCCGGTCGCATGGCTTCATAATAATTTTGTAAAGCTTCCGCATATTCCCCTTCGGATTGAGCTGACATTCGTTACGGTCGTTCATTCAATTGAAATGATCTCCGCTTCAAAACCGTACATGAGAATTGAACCTCATACGGCTCCTCCTTTTTTTACAGAATAAGGAAAGTAATCAATTCAATTGACAAGAAAAAAGATTTTCCTTATATTATGAATTAGCAGGAACTAGTGTATTTCCAATGAATCTCTAGCTATCCTTCTTGCAAAGATTTTTTTATTATTTTATAATCAAATAATAAAGTATTTTAGCTTAGCACTACAAACATAACCTCTAACAATTTCTTTGTCCTTAACGCATTGTATTTTACGGGAATTATTCACTCCAACAGTCTCCGATGGTTCTAGCGGTATCCGAAATACAAACGAGATGGATGTTTGTTGCCTCAACCATTCTAACTAGCCCTTAATAAAAATAAAAAAATGTATTGTATATTCTTATTATTTTGATTATAACGAAGCATTTGTGTTGTCGATTTTAACGCGTAGTGCTTTTTCCCTTATGCACACCTATCATATAGATTTGACCATTAACATCTATGTAATAGATATAACCTTTCGCTTAATACTAGAATCTCAGAAGATCAAAGCATCTAAGGCTGCATAAATCGGGGATACACGACAGAAAGAATTGTTCTATTTCTAAAACTCACCTTCACTAAACGTCAGTTTTAACTTTTAATAAATAGAAAACAAAAGTAGAAAGAAAAAAAAGTCAAATCACACCATCTCTGTAATAGGTAAATGCCTTTTTCTCCCCTGAAGCCATCGGGATTATCTGCAATAATATATCCGCTACAATTGTGAAAGTCTTGTCGATAAAATTGTCATTTCTCTGAGATCTAGGCATAGTCAATTTATAAATTTGATAATTTCTTTCATTCCCCATACGGAAATGATTCCATGAACAAAATTATTTGCCAACGCACAATAGCATAATAAATTTCCTTACGATCGCAAATATATATATATATATATTATAAACTGAATAAATAAAAATTGGGAATATTTGAAAGAGTTGATTAAATTGATAGCAATCAAAAAAAAATTTGAGAAAATGTTTCTGTTTCACGCTCGGTTGCTAACGAGTAAGTAAACGGCAAATTGTCATAAAATGAAAAAATGATGATTGATTGTGTTTGTGCATACTTATCATATAAGTATAGAATATATTGAGCATATCATTATGATAGAACTTATGTCATTATGGTACAATTTGTAGCATTAATTGACTTACCGACCGAAGAATTATTCTTAATTAATTATAGTAAATTATTCTACAATAATTATAAAATCTATCAATAGATCTGGCTTAATTTCACAATTGGATCGGGCAATAAAAACCCTAATATTCTAAAAGAATAATATTAGATTGATGAAAGAAAATATCTTGAAATAAGAAGAAAAGCAACTTTGGTAAAATACTCTTCTGTCTGTCTTTATTGAAAAATACTTGACTTATGCAAAAGTCAGTTATCTCATTTTTGGGCATGAATTAGAAAAAAACTTGTTGTTTTCATTTTGTCAACAAATAAAGGTGTAGGAAAGATGGCTGAGCGGCTCAAGGCGTAGCATTGGAACTGCTATGTAGGCTTTTGTTTACCGGGGGTTCGAATCCCTCTCTTTCCGTATATTTGTATTCTTTTTTGCATCGTTTTATCATTAATCTAAACCCGATAGGATGGTTTCATTTTACCACAATCTCCTTCTATTTCGGGGTAGAGAAAAAAAAAAGATTAAAAATAATAATAATAATAATTTATTCAATGACAATGACATTGTCATGTAACATACAGAGGAACAGATGTGCAGAAATCCTTTCTCTTCATTCCCTTTAAATTGGGAATAATTTAAACTCGACGGGAATAGTATTCTACGACCAATAATTCATTAATCTTCAAACCGATACGCTTATTATCTATTATTTTTTTTACTAATCCACTATACTGTGACTTTTGTTTAATCCGATTTAAATGGGGGGGCACCCTCATTTTATCCTTTTGAAAAATCTCTATATTTTTATTCATTATATTTCTCAATCCTTGTTTCTCTTTTATAGAAATTAAATCTTGGGGTTTGCAACGATAACTTGGTATATCTACTATACGACCATTGACCAGGATATGCCTATGGTTGACTAATTGTCTGGCTTCAGGAATAGTAAGCGCCATACCCAATCGAAAAAGAATATTATCCAAGCGCATTTCCAGTAATTGTAATAGAACCTGACCTGTTGATCCCTTGGCTCTTCTAGCAATACGAACATATTGAAGTAATTGGCGCTCTGGAAGTCCATAATGAAAACGTAATCTTTGTTTTTCTTTTAGACGGACAGGATATTTAGAAGATTTAAGAGGTTTAGAATGTTTTTTTTTAATAGGTTTTTGAATTCTGTTGGGTGTTTTCTTACTTAGTCCTGGTAAAGTTTTGAGACGACTTATTATTTTTAAACGAGGTCCGCGATAACGGGACATAAAAAACTCCTTATTTCAAGAAATGACATAAATTAATGTTGGAAAGAGGAATAATATAAACAGCACGAATATTGGAATGATTTTATATACAGAGAGAGAAACAAACTATCTTCAATTTGAAAATAAAAATATTGTAGAGAGAAAAAAAAGATATGTTTCAATCATTGATTTCGTTTCTAGTTGAAACGAATCATGCCACGACAGACCTGGCGGACCGACGATACGAAAAGTAAGAGTCTTTTCCTTATTTCATAGATTTTAACAATCTATGGTTGATAATGGTAAGAAGTGGAAAGAATAAAAACGAGCCAGCTATCGGGATCGAACCGATGACCATCGCATTACAAGTGCGGCGCTCTCACCTCTGAGCTAAGCAGGCTCATATGCATGCAGTATGTAGTCACATGCTTATTGGCTGAAAAGATCTCTTCGAAATCGCTAGAATTATAGCGAATCGAATTATAATAATGCAATTCAGATTCAAATGAAACATTGCGTCAGTTTATCTTAATGGATTATTATAAAATAATAATGGGGCGTGGCCAAGCGGTAAGGCAGCAGGTTTTGGTCCTGTTATTTCGAAGGTTCGAATCCTTCCGTCCCAGGTGGAACAGTATTATTGAATTGAAAAAAAAAAAAGACTTATAGAGGGGAAATATGATTTCGATAAGATTCTAAATAGAGAAAGGGATATTTTTGCGGTGTAGGATGGGACGATAACAACATTGCATCAAAAATGCAGAAAGAATATAATGCTCATGCAAATGAAATAATTGATGGGATGCAATTATTGTTTTATGATTTCGTTCTACAAGAAGGGGATATGGCGGAATCGGTAGACGCTACGGACTTAAATTTTTTGAGCCTTGGTATGGAAACTTATCAAGTGATAGCATCCAAATCCAGGGAACCCTGGGATATTTTGAATGGGCAATCCTGAGCCAAATCCGATTTCTAGAAACAATAGGTTCCTTTCCGAGAACGGGATAGGTGCAGAGACTCAACGGAAGCTATTCTAACGAATCAACATAATTTGGATTGGATACAATCCATTTTTGGAAGTAATAATTGTACGAGGATAAAGATAGAGCCCAATTCTACATGTCAATGTCAACAACAATGAAAATTGGAGTAGGAGGAAAATCCGTTGGTTTTATAGATCGTGAGGGTTCGAGTCCCTCTATCCCCAGGTTATCTGTTTTATTTTCGATTTGTTAAGTGTCTTAGAACATAAGAAATTTTAATTGTATGATCAATGTCTGCTTCTCTTCTATATACATCTGTGTATATAACTGTATATAACATACACAAATAATACACAATATATAATATTGTGTATTATTTAATTGTATAAATAATGTTTTTAGTTATATCGTTGCTTCTACTCGTTCAAATGCTGTCTTTTACCCTTTTTGCTAGTTGACAGGAGTTTGGTTACTGTGCTAGTATGATGCACAGGGGAACAGCCGGGATAGCTCAGTTGGTAGAGCAGAGGACTGAAAATCCTTGTGTCACCAGTTCAAATCTGGTTTCTGGCATATACACTTTGTATAAGTATGAAAAAGGATTAGTAGACCTTATTTAATATTGATTTCAAGATAAAATAAATAATATTGATTATTTACGAATAGTCATCAGTAATTCTATGTTATTGAATTAATAGGGGTTCATCCAAGTTATTTCAAAGGGGATAAAAACTACTTGAAATAACTCGAACTAGAGAGCAATTTTCTCTATTTCATTCGTATTAATATCTTCTCATAAAGATAGAAATAACTTGGAAGATTATAAAAAAAAATTATTTTGATTAATATAAAGATTTAGAAAAAATAGCTTCCACCTTAGCACTATATAAAAATAGGACTAGATCGGGGTAAAGACCAATACCTATGATTGGTAGAAAGAGACAGATCAAAATAAAAAGTTCGCGTGGTCCCGAATCTTTAAAATAAGGATTCGGGACATTAAAAACCTTATATCCATAAAACATTCGACGTAACATAGATAACAAATAAATGGGAGTTAATATCATTCCAATTGCTGCTATTGCAGTAATAATGATCCGAAAGGTCGAAGAATAATTATGGTTAGTAATTATGCCCAAAAATATCATAAATTCTGCTACAAAACCACTCATTCCTGGCAATGCAAGAGAAGCCATTGAAAAGCTACTGAACATAGTAAAAATTTTAGGAATTGATATAGCGATTCCTCCCATTTCATCAAGAAAAAGAGTACGTATCCTATCATAACTTGTTCCTACTAAGAAAAAAAGTGCAGCGCCAATTAATCCATGAGAAATCATTTGCAAAATGGCTCCATTGAGACCTGTATACGTCATGGAACCAATTCCTATAATTACAAAACCCATATGAGATATTGATGAATAGGCTATCCTTCTTTTCAAATTGCGTTGACCCATAGAAGTTAGAGCTGCATAGATAATTTGCACTGCTCCTATGATAATCAACCACGGCGAAAACAAAGAATGAGCATGAGGTAACAATTCCATATTGATCCGAATCAACCCATATCCTCCCATTTTCAAAAGAACTCCGGCCAAAAGCATACATGTACTATAATGTGCTTCCCCATGAGTATCCGGTAACCAGGTATGTAAAGGGAAGATTGGTAATTTTATTGCATAAGCGATCAAAAACCCTAAATATAATAGCATTTCAAGTGTGATGGGATAATCTTTTTTAGCTAATAATTCGAAATCGAATGCTGGTCCATGAGATCCATAGAGACCCATACTTAAAGCTCCCATTAAAATAAAAATGGAACCACCCGCAGTATACAAAAGAAATTTTGTGGCTGAATAGAGACGTCTTTTTCCCCCCCACATGGATAAAAGTAAGTACACAGGAATTAGTTCCAACTCCCACATGAGAAAGAAAAGAAGAATATCTCGAGAAGCAAATAATCCCAATTGTCCGCTGTACATTGCCAACATCAAGAAATAGAATAATCGCGGATTTCGAGTAACTGGCCAAGCAGCTAAAGTAGCTAAAGTAGTTATAAATCCCGTTAATAAAATAAGTCCAATGGAAAATCCATCAATTCCCAGTTTCCAATGAAAATGGATAAGGCTTATCCAGTTATAATCCTCTTCCAATTGGATTAATGAATTATCAAAATGATAATGATAACGGAATATATAGGTCATTAAAAGAAGATCTAATAAGCAAATACCTAGAGTATACCATCGAATCATTTTATTTCCTTTATGGGGAAATAAAGGGATTAATAACCCCGCAGATATGGGCAAAATAACAATTATTGTTAACCAAGGTAAATTACTCATAATGAAGACAAAAGAGACTTTCTATATCAAAACCCATGCTTTCATTTTTGGGTCGAGTATGGGTTTTGATCAGTGAAAGAGGAAAAGGGGAATGAAAAATATGTATGGGATGAATCTAACTATTTTTATTTTTTGATGGATCAGTAAGCTAGACCCATACTGCGCGTTGTTTCATGCCATAAATAAACACGTACACTTAAAAAATCCGTTGGACAAGCCGATTCACACCTCTTACAACCTACGCAGTCTTCTGTTCTTGGAGCAGAAGCAATTTGCTTAGCTTTACATCCTTCCCAAGGTATCATTTCTAATACATCTGTGGGACACGCTCGTACACACTGGGTACAACCAATACATGTATCATAAATTTTGACTGAATGTGCCATTGAATCTAAGAACTCCATTAATAGAAAAAGTGTTTCATTGAAAAATATTTTTTTAATATATGGCCAGTGATGATATATTATGAATATCAAGCAAATCAATAATTGTATTATCGGTGATATAATGAATAGATTCGGATTCTATCTTTTTGCTTTATAAAACATTTTACCCAATCTGGTCTTAAACAGATCATTTTGATAATAAGTTAAATATGAATTATGCTCTTGGTTGATCTTAGAAAAAATATCTCTCTAAATAAAAGATTTAGATCTATTTTTAGGGGGACAACCCTAGTATCTATTTGAATAGCAAATAGATATACAAATTTTTCATATGGAAGTAGATCTTTATTACCATTTTGACAAATTAAATTGATCGATACGAGTTGATTTTCTGTTACGATATATTGCTAGAACAATAGCTAATCCAATAGCTGCTTCAGCAGCAGCAATAGCTATAACAAAGATCGAAAAGATATCCCCCTTTACTTGCCTACTATCAAAAAAATATGAGAATGTTACTAGATTTAAATTAACTGCATTGAGTATTAGCTCAAGACACATAAGTGCTTTAACCATGTTTCGACTTGTTACTAGCCCATAAATACCGATAGAGAATAAATAAGCACCTAAAAGAAGCGCATGTTCGAGCATAATAGAGGAATTCCTCATACCTTGATCTCTTCAGATACAAACAAAAGTGGTAGTTTCTAATTTACATGACACGATCTATGAAGATAAAACAGCGTATTTATGCCGCACGAGAGCTTTCATTTTCAAACTGTTTCTTCTCGACGAGCTATAGTAATGGCTCCTATAAGAGCAATTAGAAGAATTAGAGAAATAAGTTCGAATGGAAGGAAAAAATCAGTGGATAAATGAGCCCCAATACGTTGAATATTGTTTGTTAAATCTCGTTCTAACATTTGATCTGATTTTTGAGTCAGAGATATTCCGAACCATGATATGTTCAAGATAATAGTAATTAGTGAACAAAAAAGACTCGTACAAACTATTGAAGTAATGCTATCTCCGATAGTCCAGGGAGCAGCATAATTGGGATATTTTGGATTATTTATCAACATCACAGCAAATAGAATCAAAATATTAACTGCTCCTATGTAGATCAGGATTTGTGCAACAGCTACGAAATCCGCGTTAAGTATAATATAGAAAAAAGATATACAAATTAGAACTAACCCCAATGAAAGAGCGGAATAAATTATATTAGTAAGTAATACTACTCCTATACCTCCTAATAGAAGACTTAGCGTTAGAGGAGCCAACAAAAGAATATCAGATATAGATTCAGGTCGATTCATTATGTGTACAATAACTTTGAATATTATTTCCTCCCATTCACTAAATAAAAGCCCATTTACCTATATGCTATACTGGATTTGTAATTTCATTTGATATGGGCACTGATTAATTAATCTATAGCTTAATAATCGATTCCGATCAATCATACATCTGACATTATTAATAGAATGTCGATAGAATTATTTATTCCTGATTTGTAAAAAATTCTAAATATTTTTTTTTTTGTTTATTAGATACTCTTTAATCGGAGCTCAATCTGAATAATCGTAGAAATGATTTAATCATAAAATTTGTCCATAGTTTCTTCAGACATATTCAGTTAATATGCTTAGCTCGGAATTGTTTGAATTGTTAAATCTTCAACAACGGATATTGGTAAACGTCCTAAAGCAATGTGATCATAATTTAATTCATGACGATCATAGGTCGAAAGTTCATATTCTTCAGTCATCGCTAGACAATTTGTGGGGCAATATTCTACACAATTTCCACAAAAGATACAAATTCCAAAATCAATACTATAATTTTCCAATCGTTTTTTCCCCATATCTATTCCGACTTTCCAATCCACAACAGGTAGATTGATCGGGCATACACGGACGCATACTTCACAAGCAATACATTTATCAAATTCAAAGTGGATCCTCCCGCGAAATCGTTCTGATGGGATCCATTTTTCATAGGGATATTGAATAGTAATAGGTAAACGATTCATGTGATATAAGGTAACCATAAAACCTTGCCCAATGTATCTCGCAGCCTGTATTGCTTGTTCACTATAATTCATAAACCCAGTTACCATGGAGAACATGTGTAAAATCTCCTCGAATAATCATAGAAATTTCTTTCTCTTCATAGATTTGATCTATCAAATTTGGATATATTGCAAAATTGATAAGAACCTCTTCACGAAGAAAACAGAGTTAGTTATAATAAAATAAGTTGGAAAGAGGCTGTTAGTAAAAAATTACCCAAAGCAATAGGTAAAAGAAATTTCCACCCAAGATCCAATAATTGGTCCATTCTTATCCTAGGCAAGGTCCATCTTGCCGTGATAGAAATAAATAAAAACAGATAGGCTTTAGCTAATATAATTAGGATCCCGATTGTTATATTAACGACCCCGCTAATTCCAGAAATAGAATCCCATTCAAAATGTTCCAGAATGGGTATGAATGGAATTGATAAGTTCCACCCACCCAAGTAAAGAACTGTTACAAAGAATGAAGAAGCTAATAGATTTAGATAAGAAGCAACGTAAAATAAACCAAATTTGATACCCGAATATTCAGTTTGATAACCCGCTACCAATTCTTCTTCCGCTTCTGGTAAATCAAAGGGCAATCTTTCACATTCTGCCAGAGATGAGATGAAAAAAGCTAAAAACCCTATAGGTTGACGCCACAAATTCCATCCTAAAAAACCATATCTGCACTGTGCTTCAACTATATCAATTGTACTTGAACTATTCGATAATTATAGTCGACAGAAACATCACTGTTTTCATCTCTATTCCAAAACCGTACGTGAAACTTTCACTTCATACGGCTTCTCAATGGTCATTAAGAAATAAAGAACACAATAAAAAAAAAGCACCAGATCATAAATTGAACCAATGAGATTCCGTCTGCTACAAATAATAGGAGCTTTTGAACCTATCTTAACCTTCAGTACTTTTTTTTTGCGAGAGAAAGAAAACTGTGTTAAAGGATTACTTCGTTCTGGATAGCCATTTTTTTAAGTAGATAGAAACATATTGTAGATCGGGGTTCTGGGGAAGTACTACTTGATCATCCCTACCAATGTCAAGTCCTTATTGTTATCCCATTTCTATGGAAATATCTTTGGTCTAGATATCAGTTTCTTTTTTTTCACTAATCTTTTTTATATCTTGGTGTTTCTCACCATCTACCCTTGCTTGATTTTTAGTATATAATGAGGGTAACTTCATACTTTTATACTTTGCCTCCCCGCTATTGGGTCCCAATGACTAATATATGAACTGGGGCACACAGTTTTCACTGATTGTGCATGCTCTCACTCTTGTACATGGGGGATGGGACTTAATCATCTTACTGCAAGATTTGTAAACTGTTTGATCTCACCCATATGACTATCTAGTTTTTTGATCGGAATCTTCATCCCATTAACTTCTGTTTTTCCCTCTTTTTATAACTAAAAAAGGGAAAAATGAATCTCATATTCCAACGAATCACACGTAGAGATATAGATAACACACATAAAGCTAAAGGAATTTCGTAACTAATAGCTTGAGCAGCAGCTCGGAGACCACCTAAAAAAGAATATTTATTATTGGATGCATATCCTGCTATAAGCAGTCCAAGGGGAGCAATACTTGAAATTGCAATCCAAAAAAAAACGCCTATACTAAGATCAATTAAAACAATGTGCCGACCAAAGGGAATTACTAAATAGCCTAAAAAAATAGGTATCACCACTACCGCTGGTCCAATACTAAATAACCAAATATCCCCCCTAGATGGGATAATATCCTCTTTTAGCAGTAGTTTTATTCCATCCGTCAAAGCTTGAATAATTCCCAAAGGACCGGCGTATTCAGGTCCAATGCGTTGTTGTATTCCCGCAGATATTTTTCTTTCGAGCCATACAATAACTAATACTCCTATCGTAATTCCCAATAGAAGTATAATTATTTCAACTAGAATCCATATAAGACTATATATTTCTTTTGAAAATCCCAATCGAGAAAATAAATTGATAGCTTGTTCTTCGAGATCTGCTATATTAATCACCATTTTAACGATCAACCTCTCCCATAATGATATCTATACTACCCAAAGTCGTCATGATATCGGCTAATTTCATCCTTTTAACCAGTTGAGGAAGAATCTGCAAATTAATAAAACCAGGTGGTCGGATTTTCCATCTCCAGGGAAAAATGTTATCATCTCCTATAAAAAAAACTCCTAATTCCCCCTTGGGAGCTTCTACTCTCACGTAATGTTCTTGTTTTGATAACTCAAAAGTAGGGGAAGGTTTTTTACTGATAAATCGAGATTCAAAATCGTTCCATTTCGAATCTTTTCCCTTATTTAAACGTCGAACCTCTAAATTCTCATAGGGACCTCCCGGAATTATTTCTAGGGCCTGTCTAATTATTTTTATAGATTCTTTCATTTCTCCGATTCGAAGCAAATAACGAGCTAATGAATCTCCTTCTTTTTGCCATTGGATTTCCCAATCCAATTCATCATAACATTCATAATGATCCACTTTACGAAGATCCCATTGGATTCCGGAAGCTCGTAGCATGGGTCCTGATAAACTCCAATCTATTGCTTCTTCTCTACTAATAATGCCTACTCCCTCAACTCGTCTCAAAAAGATAGGATTGCGTGTAATAAGTCTTTCATATTCGGTCACTTTTGGAAAGAAATAATAGCAAAAATCGAAGCATTTATCTACCCAACCGTAGGGTAAATCTACAGCTACTCCTCCAATACGGAAATAATTATGCATCATTCGCATGCCCGTGGCAGCTTCAAATAAATCATATATCATTTCCCTCTCTCTTAAAATATAAAAGAAAGGAGTCTGCGCACCAATATCAGCCATAAAAGGTCCAAGCCATAACAAATGAGAAGCTATACGACTTAACTCTAGCATAATCATTCTAATATAGCTAGCCCTTTTAGGTATTTGAATATTTTCCAATTTTTCTGGTGCATTAACCGTTACCGCCTCTGTGAACATAGTAGCTAAATAATCCCATCGTGTTACATAGGGGAGATATTGAACAATTGTTCGGTTCTCAGCAATTTTTTCCATACCTCTATGTAAATAACCTAATATAGGTTCACAATCAATAACATCTTCACCATCTAGAGTAACAATAAGTCGAAGAACACCATGCATTGATGGATGATGAGGACCCATACTTACCATCATGAGGTCTTTCTCCCTAGCAGCCATAATCATAACTCTTTCCCGGTTAAAAAAATCAATGAGAACAAAAAAAAGAATGACTCATTAGGATTCGGAATTTAATAAAACATAATTTTTGAAAATTTCATTCAAATCAAAATTAACGCAGTCCACGAATACCTAATTGATCGATTAAACGTTTGTAACGAAGTCTATCTTTTTTGAACAGATAAATAAGAAGTCGTTTACGTTTACCCACAATTTTCCACAAACCTCTTTGGGACGAGTAGTCTCTTCCGTGCAGGTCCAAATGTTCAGTAAGTTTTTGAATTCGACTGGTTAAATAATATACTTGAGATTCAACAGATCCTCTTTGTTCTCTAGGAATCAAAGAGGGGCGAACAGACAAATTTTTGATCATAAAAAAATATTCCGAAGTTCAATATTATTTGATTAATTTAATTTAGAGTAAGAAAAAAGAATGAGATCCATTTCTTTTTGTTCATAGTTTATATATTCCTATGTTTCGATCGAATGAATTTCTCTTCGGCATAAATAAAATGCAACTTTCGTAGAATAAAGTTACCATACCAGCAAGATTTAATGTCAGAGTTTATCCGGGATTATTAAAAAGAATGATACACTCTACTTTTCCATTGAGAAAGAAAAAAAGGGATGACGGAATGATTAATAAATTCCCATATTTAAGGTCAGAGAGAAGAGCTATAGTAGATTATAGAACCATGTCCCTTAATTTTTCCAAGTACCTCCAAGAGACCCTAGAGATTCCCATTGCTCCTCTCTAGGGTCTTCGAGGGTGTACTATAGTTATACCACTTCCTCTAATTTATTCATTATTTTCGGAATCTTCTTCATCTACTAAGGGAGGAAGAAAACCCTTGGGCTTTTTTCCCATTAGTAGTTCTCTCGGTATCTTCGGTCTTGGCCCCGTTATTATCGTCCCATCCTTCTCACCGAAGAAAAACTCTCTTAAATAAGAATAACTCTTAACATAAGAAAGAGCTTTTCTTGCGTCCGAATTTGCTTTTTTCCTCCAAACCTTGTTACGATGCTGTTTTTTGGATTTAGAAGTGCGTTTTTTTGGTACAGCCATAATATTTTTATAGTTCGATTTTATTTAGAAAAAAAATAGAAAATTTTTGAATATTATATTATTATATATATATTCTTTTTTTATTTGTAAACTTCTTATATATCTTTAAATTCAATTCATTGTTTAGTTCCATTTTATTAATAAAAATATGGTAGAATATTCTATCATATTTTTATTGCATTTTGGAACATTATTATAGACTATTTACTAATAATAAGAGATCCACGATACAAATTGATAACAATTAATAAATTCTTACATACACTTACATACATATATCGAATTTTTAGTAAATGAAAACTATGTCATTTTAACATATTCAATTATTTATCATATTAATAATTCTAATTGGTTTCATTTTCTATTCAATTCTATTCTTAATACTACTATTAATCTACAATGAAAAATTGAATTCTAAATAAGAATGTGTGTGTACATAACTAATAGCTCAGTACCTAAACTGAAAAAGAGTTCCTTCTTGCTCATCTTACAAATATTTGATTAGTATCAGTATTGACCAATGCAAATCTTTTGCAGAAAAAAGAGAAAAAAAGTAAAAATTAAATATGAAATCGATAGGATTGCATCCCATATTCTATCGTTCTTCTTTATTCATGATCTATCGTTTTTATTTTATTCTTTTCAGGGTCTAGTGGATTGGAAACCAAGAACGTGGAATATCAAAATATTGAGAATAATTATTGAATCTTCCTATGGAATTTATATACAAATATGCTCGGGTCGTGCCTTTCCTTCCGCTTTCAGCTTCTGTACCAATCGGATTAGGATCCTTTTTTTTTCCAGGAGCAACCAAGAGTGTTCGCCGTACATGGGCTCTTATTAGCATTTTTCTGTTAAGTGTAGCTATGTTTCTTTCTTTCAATTTGTTCTTGCAACAGATTACCGGTGGTCCCATCTATCGATATTTCTGGTCCTGGGTTATTAATAATAAGTTTTCATTAGAGTTAGGCTATTTGATTGATCCACTTACTTCCATTATGTTAGTTTTAGTTACAACAGTTGGAACCATGGTTATGATCTACAGCGATACTTATATGTCGCACGATAAAACATATGTGAGGTTTTTTGCTTACCTTAATTTTTTCAATGCTTCTATGCTAGGGTTAGTTATTAGCCCTAATTTATTACAAATATATTTTTTTTGGGAATTAGTAGGAATGTGTTCCTATTTATTGATAGGTTTCTGGTTTACGCGACCCAGCGCGGCTAATGCTTGTCAAAAAGCATTTATAACTAATCGTGCAGGGGATTTTGGACTCTTACTAGGAATTCTAGGTTTTTATTGGGTAACAGGTAGTTTTGAATTTCAATATTTGTTTGAAAAATTAAACGAATTGACTGCCGTTGATGGGGTTGGTTCGTTTTTTGTTACTTCGTGTGCTTTTCTCTTATTTTTAGGTCCAATAGCCAAATCTGCACAATTTCCACTTCATGTATGGTTACCTGATGCTATGGAAGGGCCTACTCCTATTTCAGCTCTTATACATGCCGCTACTATGGTAGCAGCAGGAATTTTTCTTGTAGCTCGATTGTTTCCTCTTTTTAAAGCTCTACCTTTAATAATGTATCTTATCTCTTGGATAGGTGGAATAACAGCTCTATTGGGAGCTACTATGGCTCTCGCTCAAAAAGATCTTAAAAGAGGCTTGGCTTATTCTACTATGTCTCAATTAGGTTACATGATGTTAGCTCTAGGGATAGATTCCTATCGAATCGCTCTGTTCCATTTGATTACACATGCTTATTCCAAGGCATTATTGTTCCTAGGATCCGGATCAGTCATCCATTCCATGGAACCCATTGTTGGATATTGCCCCAGTAAAAGTCAGAATATGGCTCTTATGGGTGGTTTGAGGAAATATATGCCAATTACGGGAATCACTTTTCTTTTGGGAACACTTTCTCTTTCTGGTATTCCACCTTTTGCTTGTTTTTGGTCTAAAGACCAAATTCTTAGTGATAGTAAGTTATATTCTCCCATTTTTGGGGGAATAACTTGGTTCACAGCAGGATTAACTGCCTTTTACATGTTTCGTATGTATTTACTTACTTTTGAAGGGGACTTCCGCGTAAATTTAGTTAATTCATATAACAACCATATTACACTATATTCGACTTCTATGTGGGGAGAGGAGGAATCCGGGATATCAAATAGAACGAGAGCGGATTCTACGTCGAATCAAATTATAGGAAGTAATAATTCCTTTTCCAAAGAAGCATTTAAAATTTCCAATAAGATGGAAGGATTGTACAAAAAGAACAGAGGTTTGGTTATCACTTATCCTTTCTTCTTCCATAAGGGGTCTTTTGCATATCCAAAAGAATCGGGCAAGACAATGCTATTTCCTTTAGTTGTATTGGGAATATTTACTCTGTTTATTGGATTGATAGGAGTTCCTTTTTTTCGAAGCGGAATGAGTTATGACATATTATCTCAATGGTTTACTTCATCGATGACCCCTTTTGATAAGAAACATCCGGAGAATTGGCCCGAATTTTTACTAGACGCAATCCCCTCAGTTGGTATAGCATTTTTCGGTATATTGATTGCCTGTATTTTCTATATACCTATTTACTTCTTATCAAAGGATGTATATCATAAAACAAATCCTAATATGAAGATTATTATGGACCAATCGATTAATATCATATATAATTGGTCTTTTTATCGAGCTTATATAGACATATATTATGACATAATCTTGATTAAAGGTATACGACGATTAGCTGAAACAAGTAATTCATTTGATCAATGGGCAATTGATGGAATCCCAAATGGAATAGGTTTTTTAGGCCTTTTTGTAGGAGAGGAAATGAGATGCTTAGGGGGGGGACGTATATCTTCCTATATATTCTTTTCTATATTTTGTATATTAATATCTATATTAATATATTTATTTATTTTCATAATATAAATAATGAAAATTCTCACAATAGAAAACTAGAATGTTATATTGAAATTGTGCTCTTTATCAGCATTGATGTTTTTAACATCATCCTATTTCAATATCGTTCCCTAAATAATATTTTTTATAGATTGTTAAAATTCAGTTATTTCATCAACTCGTTTACATAGAACAATATAGAGATAGATAAAAAAGAAATGAAAGATTATGAAATAATTGATTGAAATGCTTGCTTAAAAACGAAAGACTACGATCGCTAATATGAAGTCCATTTTCATACTTTACCACTTCCTAATAATTCATTTAAAATCCTCGAGCAGATCGAATAAGATTTCACATATCCTATCAACTAGCCCATGATTCAAAGGTTATACA